CTACGAGTGAGCAGAAAAGGGAGGAGGAAAGAGGCCCTGGTGAACCGTCATAATTAGTGAACAAGTGTAAGCTTCGCTGCCCGACAGTATGGAGTACTGACCACACCGAGGGACAGGCCCTGAAGCGAAGGACGGGAACGAGCGGAATCAATGTGTTCCAATTTCTGGCCTTGCACCGACCATCCAATGGACCATGGACTAAACGGCCACTGCCTGAAAGGACTATGTCCAGGGGACCGCCGCCCCCCCCCACAAGGTACATCTCGCGCCTATGGGTCGCTATAACTATCCAAGAAGACACTCGAAACTGGAAGGATAAACAAACCCACCCGGTGGACTGCCGAGCTACAAGTCCTACGACACAGGAGCGGGATTCTCTAAAAAGCCAAGGTCGTGGGTGGCCAAGAGGGCCCACTTGGAGACTTGGGATCTCAGCAGGAAATGCGAAGGTTGCTTAAAGCCGGCCGACCGATAGGCGAAAGAGAATCAACTAGTTTAGTTCTGATCTGAGTAGGCTCATAATAGGGAAAATCCTACCCCTGGGATCCGGGGCCTGGCCATCCTTCGTTTGCGGTCGACGTTCCTTCTCCGGTCTCCTACTCCACTGGTTCCTTTCTTCTCCTTCTCTTCCTTTCCCTGGGCTTGCAGCTGCGGCTTTAGCTAGTAACTCGTTTGTATCCGCTCCTGTCCTAGTCTTGCTTCCGTCTCTCTGCCTTCTTCTCCTCTATTTAACAACATTTCACGAAGGTAGTTCCGTCAGTAGTTAACTGGTTGTGCCTTGTTTCCCGGGTTAGGTCCGGTCAGAGGAAGCCAAGTTTCTTAGAAGAGGAAGTGAAGGCATCTTCCGAAGCGAAGTTTTGCTAGTAACCAGTTTTTAGCATCTGAGGGGCTAGAGCAAGTAACCCAAGAAGGAAGCTTAGCAGCTCTGTTATCTCAAATCTTTGTTTTCTCTCCCCTGCTCTTAAGCTGCTGAAGTTAGCTGCCCAAGCCAAGAGCTCTAGGAAGGCACTCCTCCCCTAAGCACCCCCTCTTCCTTACCCTTCTCTTTTCTCCTTTACTACCGCCTGAGTAGGCTTAAGTTCCGTTGAACAGTATGACTATCCCTTGGCCATTTGGGGTATTGACGTCATTGGGAATATCATGCCAAAAGCTTCTAACGGGCATCGTTTCATCCTAGTGGCAATCGACTACTTCACAAAGTGGGTGGAAAAAAAGCCTATGCTAATGTCACCAAGTCCACAGGTTCATTCAGAATAACATCATTGCAAGATATGGTCGCCCGAGCGACATGACATCATTACGGATAATGCCACCAATCTGAATAACAACATGATGAGGAATCTCTGTAAGACCTTCCAGATTCGTCACCACAATTCTGTGCCTTACCGTCCTCAGATGAATGGAGCAATCGAAGCAGCAAACAAGAATGTAAAGCGTATCATTGAAAAGATGACCACTAAGTACCATGATTGGCACGAAATGCTTCCTTACGCGCTTCTTGCCTACCGCACTTCAGTCAGAACATCTACAGGATCCACTCCTTATGCGCTTGTGTACGGCATGGAAGCAGTCCTGCCGGTCGAGGTAGAAATCCCGTCACTGGCTACAGGGCGACCTACCTCTACTCTAAACAAGAGCCTTCGGGTACCAGACCAGCTGAAAAACGTAGTGCGTCAGGTTGTTTTGTTCTAACTGGAGCTACGAGGCCTCCCTCTAACCCCCTTTGTGGGCAAGAAGTCCCAATTGGATTAAAGACTAACATCGCCTGGCCTTCTTTTTCGGTTCATCTTGCCGTGCCTTAACTCGAGATGCCACCGGCAACATGGAACAGCTCTGGTCTTGCAGCTCGGCTCGGGTAGCCAGTTCCAGCTTGAGCAGCTCAGTCTTACGTTAGGGCAGCTGGGATTCCTGATGCTCGTAATAGAGATATAGATCAGGAGGATGAAGCAGGATAAGCAAAGAAAGCGTCGGTGGACATAGCAAACAAAGTCCCTGTATGGGGGATTCATACTACTATAGGCAGCGCAGAAGCAAGGGTAGCATAGGTAAAATATAGATAAGTACCAGAGCCTCCGGTAGCTATAGTTGCAGCACCTTCTTTCCTCGCATCCGGAACATCATCAACACGAGGGATCCAGGTACAGATCTGTACCTTCGTGATCGCCAGCATCAGGGGATTAAGTTCATAAAGGGAGATCAAAAGGCTACGCTCCTTTATCAAACCCCGTCTTCTTCATTAAAAAGGAGCTATTTAAGCATTCACAAACTAGAAGCTATGAGGACTTCCTTACTCAACTAGAATATGGATATCTTTTCTTTCCTTCTTGTTAGGACTAAGCATGAGCTTCCTTTCCTTGCCTGGTAGTTGAGCAAGCTACCTTCGAAACCTGGAATTCCGGTCCGAACCGGATAGAAAATTCCTTACGGGATAACATCTGATTGAATCCCTTCTGAATGCCTGCCTCTCATGAATTCCCTCCCGGAGACTGGAGTTGATCAACGGATACTGCTCAACCCTTAGTCACTGAACCGATTCCTATCTATGGTCGATTTTATTGGCCTGCCCCGGCGGACTCCTCCATCCACGGAATCCCCTGGCCTACCTTAATCCAGAGGGAATGAAACTATCCCAAAGAATAGAACTGGGATGGGAGAGGATGGGCATTGACAAATCTGTCTTGACTGGCTGTCATCCGGCTGGACGAGAAGAAGAGTTTTGGTTCTGTTACCGGTCTAGTGCGCTAGTGCCCACCTATGGTGCTGGACAAGGAAGAAAGCCCTTGTATTTTATTTTAAAGTAAAGCCTTTCACTTCATTGTTAAAGCTAAAGCCTACTGCTGATCTACGACCACTCGCAGCATTGACCGGAAATGTGGTATGGTAGACCAAAGAATAAGCTAAGCAGACAAGAAGAAATCCTTTCCCTCAGACCACATTAGCACTTAAGCTCATCACAGGAGAAGAAAGACTTAAACAAAAAAGGCGGTTGGGCGAGGTGCATCTAGAAAGGAAAATAAGTTTACCACATTGGAAGGGACTACTGGTAATCTATGATAAGGGCCCAGGCTTCTTCCTGAAGATATATATTAGGCGTTAAGATGATCACAACCTATGGAGACAAAGAAACGAGGAGGACAGGCCAAGCAGAGATGAAAGTAGAGAGCTAACCTAAACACAGGCAAGTGATTTCAAAGCAACATAGAAAAAAGAAGAATTTCAAGAAGGGGAAGATGCTTTCTTCGAAGAGGGAAGAGATGCGCTAGCTACTTGCTTTGTTAGAAAGGTAAGCGACTAGTTTACTGTTGAGAGGTAGCGAAGAGGACAGATAGGCTAAAGAGAGGTTAGCGTTAGCTAGTGTTAGAGAGCTTGCTGGATGAGAGCAGACTAGACTGACTTCCACTTCCATATTCCAGTTTACAGAAGGCTAATGGCTGGCTTGTTTGTCTAGTCCCACCTCTTCATCCTAAACTCTTAGTTTCATCCATACACAAGCATCCCCTTCTCTCTAACAAGCAAGTAAGCCAACTACCTTATCTCGTTAGCGAAGCTAGAGTACATGAGTAGACTGCTTTCTTTCAAATAAAATTGTATAGATTAAATACTTTTGCTCCCCTACTGTGGGAAGTCTAGGTTGCTGCTCTTCAAGTTAGAGAAGGACTTACACCATCCGGGGACCGGCTTCGCGAGACCATTTCGGTCCACACTGGAGAACTCGGTCTCTCGGGCTAGGCTCTATTGGGCGGAGGCTCACCTACGGGCGGGGCATTTTCGGGGAGTAGCCCGCTTCCCATTACTCAATAGGGCTATTCCTCTCCCACATCAAGATCTCGAAGAAAGATGACTCAGTCTGACTTCCTTCTTTCCCTTATTTATGGGAAAGCGAGCTCTATAGCAGCAAGGGCTTAAAGCTCGGCCTTTGATTGCTCTGTCTTGACGAGCTCATTCTTTAAAATCCGCGTAATTCTAAAGGACGAAGGATTCTTATATCAGTCGAGTCGAGTTCCTTCCCCTTCTTCTCCATTCCCGGATCCTGCTTCGTAAGATGAACTTGGGGGAGAGCAAAACGACTTTCTTTACATATGAAATCTTTCTTTATTCAATAGAAAGAGCTACTGCAGAAAGGGGGGCAGGACCCGCGGCACCCCCTATACCACTTGGTGAACCAAGGGCCCTTGGCAGACAGACTGATTGAAGCTAGTCGGATGCTTATTCGAAGACTTCTTGAATGGAAGCTCCTTGAGCGGATGAAAGCACTTTGAGCAATGGGGCTTCCTGTCTGTTAATGAACTCTTATTAACCATCATGAGATTTGGTAGGCTATGGATAGACTAGCAGCTTGCTTAGCTTAGACCAAGTTGAGTTCTTCAGTCTTACGTGTAGGGGAGGGACCGTCCCCACTAGTTCAGCAATCCACCGGAAAAGGCAATGGAAATGAAAATAAAATGAAGTTGCTTCGTCCTTTTCAAATAGGGTCGCTCATACATCAGTTCTGTCCCAAGCATTAATAGAGAAATCAGCCTTAGACAGGCCCTCAATAGGCTAAGTAAGCCTATACCGAATAAGCCCTCCTGGAATATCCTGCTTTTTTCCTTTTGCAGAATTGTCTGCCTTTCTCTTTTCGCCAACCACAAATCAGGATTCAATTGTAATTGTTGGAAGATAGAGAAGAAGTGGAAGTCTTGGGCCTTCACTTCAATTCCATTTCCAATAGAAATAGAATCGGGTTAAGCCAATCGACGTAAAGTAAAAGAACGAAGGATAGCTTTTCCTTTCGGGTAGACTTACCAAGCATGGGATGGGTCTTTGATCGAAATAGAGAGCTTCCTCCTGCTGGATAGAAATCCGATCGTCACTTTTTCAAGACAGATGCCAGTGTGAACTGAACACCTTTTGTTGTTACATTTTGCAACATCCTGAATTGCACTTCCAACAGCACACATCATTCCACAACCAAGGCATGCCGTATCGGCCTAGCACTCGGATTCATAATGGACGTACCTTACTTCTAGCGGTAACAGAGGTAGCGAAAGCCAGGCCTTCTTCTTCTTCAAGATAGGGCACCTATTCATCAAGCCCTCTTTATCCGGATCTGGCATTCCTGGGATACATACTCTGAGCCCCAATCTCATCCCTTTACCCCCTTTATTGAAATTGGGTTTAGCCAATAACTATCCGGCCCTTCCCTCTGATCCCTTGCCTGGTCTTACAGCTCAAAAAGGAGGATGAAGAATTGGGAGCCCAGTTCCTCATGCCAATAAGGGGTATTAGACCTTACCCGCGGGGAGTACGCTTGAACTGGAACTGTGATATTGGAAAGAACTTTAGGCTGATGAACCTGATCTTTGATCTACGGAAGATGATTTTATCTCTGAGCAAAGCCACTTGCATTTTCACTTTCCTCACGAACCTGACCTGTGACTGCTTGCCGGAATCAACAAGTGGTTCTCAACCATCCGAGAGAGAAAGGAAGTCAATCAATCACTTGAAACAGAAAGAAGAAAGGATATTACAGGAAATCCGAAATCCCAACCGAGCTACGAGAATCCCTCCTACTCCGCTCTTCTCAATGACTTTAGATAGGAAGCCCGGGCAAAAGACCTTAGCTAGGAGCACAGAGAATGGAGGACGGATAGGAATACCGGGGGTTCGAATCCCTTCTGACCCATGAGTTTGGGCATGTTCCGAACTTAGCTATTCGGAGGTATTAGGTATTGGATTCCGCTTTCACTAATAGACAGAGGGGCCGACTATCTGGATCTGGTTCGAATCTGTACTGGATTGACTGTCCAAGCTCTATATAGCTGATAAGCTATATCTATCTTCTATAAGATGCTATAGATCTAAAGCTATATATTTAGAATAGATATGCTTTGAAAGGAATTATTGTTGGGGACTGAAATGGAATTCCCTTTAGGCAATTAGAAAGAATTCCAATAAGAATCCAAGTATGAATGCCCGCTTTAACTTCTAGCTTTGAAAGACCAGGAACCTTGTCCGGAGCTGGCATGACTGTACGAGTTCCTTTCCTATTTTTACACAAAGAGCTTTTTCTATTTAATATAATTAGGAAAGATTGGCTTCATTCCCCTTCTCTTCCTCAAATCCCACACTCGCCTACTTAGTTAGGTCAATCAGTTCCTTGACTGATGCCATACTTCACTAATTCAGTCTTTTCTATTTGGCCTTAAAGAGCAATAGACTCTTCCTAGTGTAGCAGCTAAGACGATTCGTTCAAAGCAAAGATAGGTGCCTCCCACGCTTCCTCCTGTTCTCCTTCGATACGTGCCTAAGCTCCGTCTTTGTCTTGATGAATGCTAGATTTCTAAACAAGAAGGGGAAGGGTTCAATCTTCTTTCTCGGGATGGTGTGGTGAGGTTTAGCCCTTCCGTCCCCTGAGCGCCCGGGCACCAATAGCGCACTAGCCGTAAGAGCAAATAGTAGACAAGAAAGAATGAAAGTCATGATAAGGCTTAGGAGGTGTCGAATACGGCCACTCGTTGCCTCGACCAGTTAGACAACTCCCTATTTATAGCATATATCGCAGTGGTAAAGATGAGCTGGGTCAGTAATCGGCGAGACGTGGCATGTGAGTAGCCCTTCACCCAGAGGATTGTTCTTTCCGAGGGTGCTGTGTGCCCAGAGCTAGCGAAATGCCCTATGTTACGTCCTAACTGGATGTCTCATAGCGAGATATGATCTAACTCCCCCGGTTAGAAGAAACCTCTCGATTGGCTGATCTGGAACTATTATCATGTGCTTCTTTTCATTGTCTCTCCACCTTGATTGCTAGCTTGAAAACAGAATATGTTGTCCAATAGGGCTGCAATTGAACCACATCACTGATTTCTGGACGTAGCCCACCAATGTAACGAGCCAAAATCCGTTCTTCTGGCTCCATGATATCACAACGTATCATAAATAAGATGAGAAAACCGTGTACTCCTCCACTGACAACTCCCTCTGCTGCGTCGTTCTACAACAGGGAAATGGGACCAGGAAGACAACCCACCACTGGAACTTGCTTTGCTCGCGCTCCGCTCGCTCCCACCTCTAAGTCTTCTCAAGCATTCAACTCGTTCCTTTCTTCAGAAAAGTTTGCCGATTGGGATATTCAAACTTAAAAACTCTCTCTACTCAAGCAAGCCATAGCACCACAGTCAACGGGATAAGCTTCCGCAATACAGATTGTATTTCTTACGAGTTTTAGGGGGAGGAAGCAAAGCGAGTCTCGTCCCCCCATACCAGTACCAGCTAGCAGTCTCGTTTATAGATCTCCTTCTTTACTTAGTAGGATTCCCGGGTGTCTATACGATGATGAAGGCAGGATGCCGAGAAACGTGTCTCTATCTACGAAGAGCAGGCATGTGTGGGACTGTAGGACAAGGCTCTGCAAGACCTTTCATTTAATATGCCTTCTGTATAACCGCAAGAACGCCTGATTCTATAAGAAGCTGTTACAGAATCAGCAGCTATTGAACCCCCATGGAGGAAGGCACTAACTCATTTTAGGTAGTGGTTCGGCAGCTCTTATTAGTAGTGGTCAGTGGGAAGAAGACTAGCTCTGGCTTTCAAGCGTGAACCAGGTCTGGGAATCCGCAAGAGGTCTTGGATTCGGCATTAGCGGTCTTGGCGGAGAGATGCTAGTTCTCGTCTAAGCCCTTATGCGGATTCGAGAACAAGAGATGCGATGCCATACGGAAACTAATTAATTCCGTCTATTGGTCTTATCCTATGGGTGGATACAGACTCAGAGTCAAGACCAGTGCCAGCTACTCCTCTAAGCCATAAAGCGATGGGCTAACCGGAACTCATACCTTATAGTTACGCACCCTCTTTCTTTCGTAGGTGGGATTTCTGATGCTTCAGCCAATAGCGGGGCGTTTAAGCCACATCACGCTTTTCAGTATCCCTTACTGCATTGGTTAGATATGAGCATCCGACTCTTGCTGTCTTGACTTCTTGATAACTGTGTATTCAAATACCAATATCACACATACCCTGGAGACTGTTCCCACTCTGATATACCAGCCTAAGCCTAGGTCAAGAGGGTTCCTCATTATACCGATCATGGCTTCTGAACCTAAACACATCCCCTTACTCCATAGGGCCCCGCAAGAGAAAGAGTTTACTTCGGTGCCGGAGAGCCGAAACCGCTAACCGAAACAAGACATTCACTTTGACCAAAGCCACCCGCACTTGCCTACCCGACTAGCCCGGAAAGCAATTCTCTCTTCGACCTTCCTCTAACCTAAAAGAGTCGTACCGCTCTCCCGAAAGAGATATCTTTCTTGATTCTCTAAGCTCGCTAAACGCCCGAAACAGAAGGAGTTTTATCTAAGCTAAGCCGCGGGAACGACTACCAAAACTGGAGATGTATTCTCTGATCCACCGACCGATAACTGAACTAGCTTGACTTAACTATCCCGAGTGCCTACTGTATGACCTTTAGAGCTAAACTGACCAAAAGCCTACTAAAACAAAGAAAGAGCGAATAACTTGACTTGCTTCACTTACAAAGCAGGACTTTCAAGAGGAACTTTCTCCAAAGTCGAGTCGCCCAAGAGTACTGAACTTACCGCGCCGCCGGCACAAGAAGGAAAGATTCTTCCCAAAAAGAAGAGACGCGCATCGCATCGCATTCCGGGAAGAGGGATTGATCTTCGACTCCCTGACTTGACTTTACTCTCGCTACCGGAACAGAAAGAGGGATTTTTTCTCTAAGCAAAGCCACCTGACCATCAAACAACAAGAGAGTGTAGCTCTTTTGAAGAAGTGTTGGGCTTGAAACTGACTACTGCCTTCCCGGGAGTACTTCGCCTACCCCGAAAGAACAGCAACAGGACTTTTCTATCTCTGATCCACCACCTCAGATCCCGGACTAGACTACTGCTTGCAAACCAGCTGAGACTCCTAACGAATTGAATCATCAGTGTGAAATTGATGAAGGATAACTGCAGGAGGAGCCTTCCATGTATAGACGATTAGTCAGAAGTCTAATCTACCTGACTATGACAAGACCTGACATAGCCGTTTGCTGTTGATATTGTTAGTCAGTTCATGCAGAAACCGAGGAATCCTCATGTCAACATCCTCTCAGTTGGACGTGTTATTCAGACGCGGCCGGATGTTCAGATGACCGAAAGTATACATCGGGATTCTCTGTCTTTTTAGGTCACAGTCTATTCTCTTTTGAAAGGGAATCCGACTCGGCCGACATTTATGTTCCTGGATTTGATTAAGAAAAAGGTTACGGTGTAGGACTTTGCAAGGAAGGGGCTGGGTAGAGCGAGGCCGATGAAGCTTTAGGTTATGCTCTTAGACTTGATGAGTCAGAGGGTTCCGTTCTGGTTCAAAAGAAGAAGATGAAGAATAAGATTCATCTCCTCCTTTGAGAGGAATTCTCTTTCCAACACAGGAATATGCTAAATATAGTCTTGCTTCTGGTCTTCTTGCCGGGCTTCTTTACGTAAGGCTAGAGAGTAGTTTCAAGTCCAGCTGTAACTGCTTCTTCGCCGTCTGAGGTGTTTCCTTGGGTTTCTCGTCTTGTTCGTTGATACGAATCAGATATTGACTCTCCCGGTTTCGTTCGTTGATAGGAATCAGATAGATAATCTCAGGTCGGATCTGGTTTCTCGACCAACTAGACCAATCACTCCGGTGGAACGCTCACTGCCAATAAAAGACCAATCATGATTTCCACTCATTTCATTCATTTCTGGAAGATACGTATTTTCTCATTCTTTTTGACCTCCTTCCTTTTGCCATATCGTTGGAAAGGGCTGGCGAATCGCCTCAAAGAAGAGTTTCTATAAGCGTTAGTGGGATAATCGAAATGGGAGTGGGATGCTGCCTTTGCTTGGTTGCAGGATTCCTTTGATGCCAACTGCTTTGTCAATACGGCAAGATGGAATCCGCATCTGAATTAGCAAGCTTGAGCACCCTTTCGCCTTTAGGTCCGGGTGTAACTTACCTTTTTCTTTCTCGCCCATTTTATCTGTCTGTATACGCTCTTTCCTGTCCTTTCCCTCGCCCTATTGTTTGTTGTGAAAACAAGGAATATCTCGTGCCTCAACCGAGGTGGAATTCTACCGCTGGAAGAAGAAGCTCACTTTTCCTTTTTCTCCTTCTAGTCGTAGTTGTTGACGATCCTTTACTCCGGAGGCGGTCGAAGACTTTGCGAAGATTGACTAGATGGTCTTCTTGTGCCCTGGATTTGACAATCATGTCGTCCACATAGACTTCCATCTCTTTGTGCATCATGTCATGGAACACGGTAACCATGGCTTTCTGATACGTGGCTCCAGCATTCTTTAGTCCGAATGGCATGACTTGATAACAATATACTCCCCAGGGAGTGATGAAGGCTGTTTTGTCCTGATCTTCTGGTGCGATTTTGATTTGATTGTAGCCCGAAAAGCCATCCATAAAGGAGAACATTTCATGCCCGGCTGTATTGTCTACCAGAATGTCAAGATGCAGAAGTGGAAAATCATCCTTTGGACTGGCCTTGTTGAGATCACGGAAATCGATGCACATCCGAACCTTCCCATCTTTCTTTGGTACTGGCACAATGTTGGCGAGCCACTCGGGGTAGGTGACAACCCGGAGGACGTTGAACTGTTTGACAACCTCTTCTTTGACCTTCAGGCTCCATTCCGGCTTGAGCCGACGGAGCTTTTGCTTGACTGGTTTGATAGACCAATCAAGAGGTAAGGCGTGGGCTCGGGTTTCCTGCTTCTGACTTGCTTGTTCTCTGATAACCATGACGATAACAACCGGAACGTCACTTCCTGTCAAAAGGTAAGGTTTTCGCGTCATCTTCTTTTCCAGCTAAGAACAGCAGGATCATTTTGACACGGTTCATAAGGTTACAGCACAGACATGACCCGATTGCTGCTACTGGTCAGGCTCAGAAAATGCAAACATGGCTCGTGGTGGCCGTGGTAGAGGCCGCAACACAGGAGTTATGCACAGCCTCAAAATCAGACTCAAGGAAGATTTGAGCTTTCCAAAGAAAGAATTTTCCGGAGTCAAGAGTGGAATGCTTGCTTGGCGGGCATGGGCAGCAGAGCTCTCGTGACTAAGCAACAACCCCTAGCATAGCATACTTTCGTCGATGAAGCAGAACGAGTTCCATGAACAGTCTTAGGTCAATGAGTTCTAGTTCCTGTTTCAAGAAGGATAGGGACTTTCCTGTCGGTTCGGTGAATCGGGGAGTTTCGTTCTTGTTTCAGGCGGAACAGGAAGTCAACATTTCTTTTCCTCCGCTTGTCGGTCTGTCAGTTCAGATGAGGAAGAGGTTTTGAGTTCGAGTTGGAGTGGAAGCAGTGAAGGAGGCGAGTTCCGTATACTACGCGAGCCTAAAGAGAGTTCAGTCTACGAAGGGTTCAGGTTGTCAGTCCGGAGCGGGAACACGCAGGCCCAGGAAAGAGGGAAGCAAGTATAGATGGATAGGAAAACAGCATGGAAAGCAGTCAGTCCCACCAGTAGGCAGGGTAGTCACTCAACAAGCAATAGCATAGAAAGTGGGAAGCGAAAACAAGCGGAAGCTGGAGCTCCCGGGCAAGCAGCATGTGTTAAGCGGTAGCCAGCAAGAGATCGGGAAGCAGCAGTGTCAGGAGGTAGTTCAACCAAAGCAGTAAGGTAAGCCGCGGTACCATAAGGCATAGTCGTTAGCTATATGGGAAGCAAGGCAGGAAAGAGCATAGGCTAGTCCTGATTTTCAGCAGTAAAGTAGTCCGGTAAGAAACGTAAGCGGAGAACACCCTTTTTTCTAGGATATCAATATCCCAGTAACTAGAGTTAGTAAATACGGCTAATCATCCCTGTTTGAGTTGACCAGAAAGCAGTAAACTGTAGTCAGCGGTGAACAAGAGGTAAGTAGCCAGAAGCTGTCAGCCAGAGTAGCAAACTAAGCGATAGGAAGGTCTAGTGCGAGCAGGAAGCTAAGAGGACAGGTTTCGGTTAGCTCAACCAGACTAGTAAGACAAGCAGGTCTTGGGTGGTTCAACTAGAGCAGCGGAAGGCTAAGCAAGAGGCAGGAGCAGCAGTAGAGATAGAGACATCTCACTAGCACCACTTTCTTACCCATAAGCATAAGCAGAAGTAGCAACACGTTTATCCCGTCCGGGTACATACCTATGGCCATGAGCGGGAGAAGCGGAGGCGGGGGCACCAGTAGATCGGCGCCATAGTCTACAGTAGCAAAACCATACCCATACGTCGGGGTAGGTGATGCATCACAAGTAGAGGCAGATAGAGATCAATGCCTAGCAGCTACATTCTTTACTTTATTCCCGTAAGCCAGGTCTTTTAATGAAATCCACTACTAATGGCCAATAGCTACTCCTATCGGCCTCAACTAAGGCGATAGCGACCCGCAGCTCAATACCTTAATTCCCGGGTCAATAATTTCTCTTTCTGGCGGGTGAACAGGCAAGAAGGGGCAGGCTGGTTCCAATTCTCCCAGTCCTTGGCTCATCACCAACAGTAAACTCCAGGTCAAAGGGACTCTGCGGTAAATAGCCCTTCATTGCTCTAAAGGTGATTTCTGAGTGGAACTGTGAATGGCCCGATTGAATGCAAACTAAACTGGAGATATGGCAAACTATCATCCCAAGTTTGTGGATGCTTTTCATTATAGCCCCGAAGAAGATGTACCATCGTCCTGTTCACAACTTCTGTCTGCCCATCCGTCTGCGGGTGGAAGGCAGTACTCCGCTTCCAATTGATTGGTTTCTTTGTTTGACACGGGCCCGCCCGAACTCCTGGCTATCGGAACACATTAGGAGAGGGATAAGAAGAGGGCGACCTTCTTCATTGGTGCCTTAGCCAGGTTCCGCCCATATCCAGCCATTGCAGAAGAATCAGCCGATCAAAATGGGGTATAGTTGTATATAGATATGTGGTCGTTTTCCCTGGGAAGTGAAAGCCTTGACATCCATCCGATTATCATGAGTATCCCGACCTCTCTGCTCTGGCAAAACTTTCTCTCTTTTGGGTCGGACCGGAACCGGCAAACACTTATTTGATTCGATCTTTAAGCATGGGATGAAATCCACTCGACTAAACTGCTTCTGCTTTTGCCGTTCAGGATGGTAATAATTATATAATACAGTGAAGCCTCCGCCCCGTAGGGGACTCGGTCATAAGCAGCATCGAGAAGATTCATCAACACATAGCTGGTAGGTGTACGCAAAGCCATTTGACTAGGGAGAGCTGTATCCAAACATGACAAATTCCTTCCTGCATTTTGGCACCAATCTATTTCACTCCATAAACCGATTGAGGAACCTAAAAACCGACGCCAGACAGGACTGCAAAGTGACGTGAAATATCCTGTTACCAGTAACCAAGGGAGGCAACCTTAGTCTATATGTTGCTCGTGAGCCGCCAAGTACCAGTCTCGCAACAGTATTGGCGCAAAAGGATCGGTCCTTCACTTGCTGATCGTTCGCGAGTCGAACTCGCTCTCTTGCCACGCCTTTCACTCACTCGCTTGAGTCGGACTCAATCACTCTTTTTGTTTGAAGGATCATTCGTTCTTCACTCTCTTGCTATTATCCGCAGGGAGCGCAGCAACCAAGGTGCATATTATCATATAGAAAGAAGCGAAGCGTAGCGATTCGTACTACCGGAAAAGAGAAATCGATAACCGGCAGGCAATAAATAGAATGCGCCGATAGGCGCAAGCAAGCGTAGCGAATCACATAGAGTTGCCCCTACCTGCCAGCGCGCAGATAGATAGGGCGGGCGAAGCGCGAAGGGGATGGATGTCTGAGCGGTTGAAAGAGTCGGTCTTGAAAACCGAAGTATTGATAGGAATACCGGGGGTTCGAATCCCTCTCCATCCGCGAGGTCATAAGTTCTCTCTTGCCTTATCCATAGATAAGAACGAAGCGGATCGACTCGACGATGGAATGGGTAGCTTGTGTTATGATATAGACGGAGGTTCTTGTCTTATGATTTAGTTAGGATTTTGTCTCCCTTTCGTTATCTTCCGCTCTCCTTGTCTTGTATAGGTTGGGGAAGGGCCGGGTGGATTACCTTTTGGAGCTAAGTCGAAGATCTCGGTGGTCTTGTGAGTGGTTGATAAACTCCGATTGCAGTTTTCTTTAGGAAGTCCCATAGCAGTGAGGCTTAACAGAAAAATAAAACGGTGGATACTTCCACTAGTTGGGTAGAAGGTGACGCCCCTAATGAATCGACTATGAAGGTGGCTGTTAGCTACATCAGCGCTAAAATTCCTTCATCGTTATTGCCCTGGCTTTGATGATGAACCCCTAGCACATTTAGGTTTTGATCTTCGGCCATCCTGGTCCTCAGGGCCCAACACAATATTATTCTTATCTTTTGTCTTTTCATTTCAAATATGCAAAAGGTGTTGATACGTCCTATCCACATAGAAAGCTTACCCTTTTCACACACATTACCAGTGGATGCTACAGCCGCTATCACTTTGGCTGCAGGAGGGGAATGGTGTTGTGACACTCTCGACGTCTTGTTTGGTAAACTGGATGTTTACCCAGGCGCCGTAGTCTTGCCTAACCGTTCGGCCGGAGATGCCTTTGTATGGTATAGCAAGCTGTTTAGCTACTTGTATCGATTTGCCACAGTGTGGTTAGATACAATGCACTGGCAGCCTCAGCTTGGCAGGATGGGAATGAAGGTCGAGGGACGAGGGCTACCACCAGCTCTGTTCACCACCGGGAAGGGTAATGGTGAACAGCAGCAGGGAACGGCGAATTTGCTGTTTAGCAAACAAACCTTCTCCTGCTTGACGACGGAAACTTCCCTTTGTTGTTAACCTACTCTCAAGTGAGTGAAGTGACCAATGGGTATTGGTCACGAGCGGTATAACAAGTAAGGAAGTCACCTCGCTTCACTGTTCTTACCCTTCTTTTTTCTTCCCGTATGAAGCCACGTCGCAGTATAGTATAGCAGTGTTTGTTGGACTCTAATTGGCTGACAACAGGTAGGTCTCGCACCGTACCCCAGGCTCTTTGGCACTTCATTCAGTCCCTTTCGATGTTCTGCTTCATGCCCACTGCAACTACTCGTAGCAAGTCCTACATCCTCGATGCTTTCCGTGCCGAGGAAGCCCTTGTAGCTAACCGGTTTGCTCAACATAAAGAAAAAGGCGTGTTCGTCTTGTTTAGTGCTGAAGAGTGCCCGAAAACTTTACAAGAGCTGCAGATGGAAGGGATCCAGTCATACTCAACACGTCATCCATTTCCCGTTTTCTGCAAGCAAATCAAACTCTTTGCTCAAGTTCTTCGCCGCATCCACCTCAACACAAACTCTAGCGTAGCTAATTCTCCGTCTCGATGCCGTCATGCTATCTGTATACAACGGTTTGCCAACCGCACTGGCTAAGTGGCTAAGACCCTGAGCAGTCCAATACTCCAATTCCACTTTCCTTAAACGTGCCCGGGCTTTTTCCAGCTGCCTTTCAAGGAAATGGGCTCCCCTATTGAGTAAGGGTAGTTCTTCAGAATTTCGAATAGTCTTCTATCTCCTGTATCGGGCAAAGGCTCAACTGTCCTTCCCTTACCTCTGCTTTTGTTTATTTAATTGGTGCTTCAACGGTCACTAATGAGTTCTTCCTTGCGTTCTCCGTTGATGCTTCCTCTTCTACTGCTACTGGTAGTGGTGCTTTAATAGCTCGATCTGGAACCAACCTATGGTACTGTCTATGCCCATCATGCTATTAAGTTAACAACCGGCTATGGAGCTTGTTATCTTCCTGCCCCTGCTCTCTCTGCTGACTCTGATGAGGGCGTCCCCTCCGAGGGTCTATCTGCTACTTAGTCAACAGGCTCTGGTCCCGGATCAACAAAGTCATCTACTTGAACTGCGCCTAGATATGCGTACAAAGGAATGCTGGCACTGGAAAGGAATTGGACTTTATGATGGTGGGACAGGCTTCCCCCTATCCACGCCGGTCCATCCACACTTCTACTGGGGATATTAGGCTATATCAGAACAGGGAAAGATACTGGACGGAGTTGTGCTTTTCCCACCTTGGCCAGGAAGAGATGTGAGACGAGGTTCTTCAACCATTACTTCTGTTGCTGGGTCAAGATCAGGTGGTAGCTTATTTGCTGTTGCTGGTGGTGCTGGAGGATCTGGGACTAGGTACAGATCTGGGTCTCGCTTACGAACATCAGAATCTTTCGATCCCAAACATCAAAATATAGATCACTAGCATCCCCTAACGATCACGAAAGACAGAACCCCGATCACTAGCACTAGGATCCATACTTTTACTAAATTATGGATCTACCCCCCGATAACGAAGATCATAATCTCTATTACGAGCATCCGTAACTGCATAGCATCAGAATCTCACTATCGATCTGAAACTTTAAGGGGTGCTCCATAGCTTCAACTGATACTGCTTATAGCCAACATCGGCTATGGATCACGCCCATCATATCATCATAAGGGCATCTCGGTATGGGGTTGGATCATCGGCCCTGGTGATGGCTCCCCTTACTAGTAAAGGGAACTGGAAGGGATGCTATTGGTGCTATCGGTACTGCTCTCGTTATCATCGGCAGATATGCCTCTTTTTCTATTAGCGGGCGTCTTTCTCTACTGCTATTGGTATCCGCTTCTGGATATGCTTCTGCTTCTACTGATGCTTATGGATTACTTGCTGGATCGAAGCCAAAAACGGATAGGTTTGATCGGCCTGGCCTCGGGTGGTGGATCGAATGAACACTCAACTGCGTCATCACGGCAGCGATGGATGTCCAACCTTTATATCTCTTCCTTCTCAATAAAGGCGGGGATGGACTCTGAAAAAGTCCTCCGATCGGTTCCGACAGTCTTTTCTTCACCTTCTCTTCTTGGCATGATCCAGGCGTTCAAGCTAGCAGATCAAATCATGGGTTCTCATCCCCGGAGAGTCAAAACCACAGAGGAAGGTCTAAATCCTAGTTAGAAAGTCGGGGTTCGGGCTTCCCGTAGTGAGTTCATCGATCGTCAATCTCAAGTCTGTAAGCGCCTTTTCCTGAGTCTGCCCATTTGTGCCTGGTTAATAAAAGAGCTCGTACCTTCTAGCTCCTCCTAGTTGGACAAGTGAGTCTGCTCGTCCTGCCTTCCCTATTTTCTTTCCGTCAAGGTTTTCAATCCTAGGAGCTTGGTTCTGCTGCATCCCAAAGGCGTCTTCGGTTTGTTAGGATTTCCATCTCTGCCCACCTTCCTGTACTGACAGGTGAGATAAAGGGTCACCCCCCGGATCTCTCTTACTAAAGGTTAGGGTACGAGGTTCTGTTACTGAAATCGAACCCAAGCCCCATCCCTTTGCCCGTTCTTCCAGCCCAATAAGTGGCTTTTCCTGAGTGAGCTCCTTTGTGTAATACTGTAATACAATAAGTAGTTGACCTTGCCCGCGCTTCCCGCTCTGGAGTCTGCTTTGGCGTCCTGTCTTCCGTTTAATGGATAGAGATGTGGGGTGAGATCTCGTATGATCTGATCAATAGGCCCGGCATCTCGAGTCTTGCTGTCCCATTTCGACTGGCGAGCTAAGGGCTTCACGTAAGATCTGTATGATAAAAGAAGAGGGTTAAAGAAGAGTCGATCTTCCCTGGAGTGGGATCTTTGATTCAACCGAGCTGATTGAACAAATGATTTTGAAAAAGCTGTCTCTCGTGGGGGCAACTTCGCGCACGAGATACAGTTTCGATGGAAATGGCAGGGACGGTACCTGAATGATGAAAAAAAAAATATAGCATTCGTCGAGGGTCTCAGTTCTCGAGAAAGTGATCTATTTTCAGAGCGTTTTTCCGGGCGTTGCGCCTTGAATTGATTAAATGCGTGCGGTTAGAGCACAGCGCTAAAGAGCTTAGTCGTTCAGTTACTAATCTAATGCCCTCTCCATTCCGGATTCTACTTTGAACGTTGTTCGATCAATTTGAGACTAGAAAAGGAAGCTCCATATGTTGTTATCTGACCCTCTTTTCCAAGCAAGCCAAGAAAGCAAAAAGTTCATCCCGGGAGTCGTTATGAAACAAGAAGAAAGGCGAGTGCTGTTGACGAAGGTTTTTTTGAGTTCTCATTCCTGATGGCTTGATTGAAATAGAGTGCTTGGGCTTGCGATTGAGAAGATTCGGATAGAGAGGTCTGTGTCAATTTAGTCAAGCTCGTTTCGCATCCCATGCTTTTTCCCCAGTCACTTTGGGAACACTACTTCTCTGAATCCACCGCATGTTGTACGACTAAGAATGTGGCGCATTTACGACCCCATTGCAGCAGACATTGATATCGTGCTTCGGGATGCCTGGAGATCCAGGGCTAATTAATCTTCTGAGAGTCTCATTGAGATTCTTGAGTCTATCCCACGCTAAACAGGTAAAGGTTTAAAGACCTTTCGATTTAAACCTCGCCTTCCGGTCCAGAAAGTCCGTTGGTTTGTATGTCCGCTCTATAGTCAGAAAGTTCTGGTCCCTTCTCTGTTTTTGAAGAATCTGTTGATGAAGTCAATGTTTGTGAAGCTTCTGGCGCAAAAGCATCAACCGGCTCTCCCCAGACCGACTGCCCGGAAACAACAACTGACTGAGCTCACGTCACTCGAACCTCATGAAGAAACAACACAAAGAAAAGATACGAACACATTGAAGGTAGTATTCGCCCCGGAATCAAACGTACTTCATGCCTTCTGTATGCTCTTCCGGATAAGACATAACGCTGAGCCATACCAGAGTGAACAAGGAAGAGTCTTTAGGGTTGGTTGTCCATGGCTCGACTTGTTGGGACATGCTTTCCCAATATGGCACTTCAATAAAGTTGAAGAGAGCTAGCTATTGACTGAATAGATATTCTAGCTCGCAAAAGCAAGCATCTGAACAAGGCTAGTCCCCGATGGGTCAACGAAGCAAGCCTTCCGACTCAGGCGGTTAGGAAGTTGTTACTTAGTGGTTCGCCGACAGCCTACTCAATCAAGGTAAGCCGACCGTTCAGTCTGGGAAGGTTCCCGGAGTAGCTCTTCCTTCTGATATTGCCAAATCGATGCCCCGTCTCGGGGAATCATTTACTAGGTTCACAGATCAGTTGGTCGTATGGGCAAGAAGGTTCTTCAATGTATGCAAACAGCACGATAACCCCTGTTGACCGGTGCCAAGGAGGGTTTAAGTATACCAGGAGGGATCATCCTCCCTATGGTCGGATGAGGTGCGAAGCCGCCTCCCCGACGCTTGAGGGGCGGCAAAACAGTGCACATTTATAAGCATATGTAGATGGATAGCCTCCCTTCTAAGTCTCCTCTACACCACTCCAGATCCATCCACTCCATTTTGAAATGCGTGTAAAAGAACAGGATAGGCACTCTTCTCTATACTATAGAGATTTATCATATCTTGTTGCCCTTGCGTGCTTGGCTAACATTGAACACGGAGCATTGGCTATAGACGTATATAGATATAAGGACTCACTCATGAAGACTGAAAGGTTGGTTTCCTTATGAGTCGAGCGAGCGCCTAAAGGCCCTGAGCGTAGGCTTGAACGAAGAGGTACTCAAATAGACTCCGTTTTAATAAATGTATTACAGATCGCGAGCTACGATTCATCAATTCTTCTCCGAAAGAGAAAGAATAGTACCTACTATAAATAAGGCTTATTCCTTCACAGATGGATTCTCAGGGTATCACCGGCCAGATCCGGATAGCCGAGGAGGACAAGAAAAATACCACTTTTGCTACAGAATGGGGATCCTACGCGTAGAATGTTATGCCCGTATATATTATACATCCTAAGAATATCGTACTTAGGGCCACACCTATGTGGACAAGTGAATATAAACCCTGTCCCAGTGAATCGGATCTAATAGCTGATCGCAGCGAATACTATCTAGTAGAAGTGTCCTCCACTTTTTATATTCGTAGATCGGGTTAAACGAGTCTCTTTGAAAGAAGAAAGCACTACTTCCAATCAGTCTCAAGTTAACACTTGCCTCAGGACCATAGAAGGGACGAGAGAGCAGTGCTTCCAGTTCCTTAATTGTATACCTCTTGGTATTTGAGTTCTTTCCTCACAAAAAGTGGACTCTTTAGCGGCTTGGCACGCCACAATTCCTTCACACATGACACCTCCCTCCAACTACTTGGAAACCTGAGAAATTCCAACATCCGAGAAATCCTTCGTGGCCTTTGGAACAACTTCAGTCCCAGAAAAACCAGATGCGGTCTCCACTTGTGATACCCTCTGTGAGCTCTTTCTCCTCTCTTTTCTCACCTTTTTTTCCATCCGGTGAAACGGAAGATGATGCTTTAGCCAGTGGTGTAACTGGAAGACCGAGCTCAGCAAGCGAGCTCTCAAGAGCAGACTTCGTTTGAAGCTTTGCAATTTGTTGGTCATCAAGATGATGCCCACTAGACTGCTTTGCTTCAAGCATCTCAATCTGCTGCCACTTTTTCACAGAGGCCTTTTAAGCTTGGAATGGGCCTCTGCCCAAAATCATCTTTTTGTATGGTGGATAACAGATTGTTCGACTCCATATCATTGAAAAGAAAATCCTCGTCAAACTCCTCTGACTCTTCCCTGACATTCAGCTTGAGCTTCTGAGGATTCTTGGCCACATTGGCCGGATAGACGGGATGATACAGAGATCCAACAATCAATAGATGTGTTTCACCAACGGAAGTAGCCCTCTTTACACCATGTAACCGGGTTGCAATAGGTGGCTTATCCTTACCTTTCTTCTCATCCCACATGTAAACATCACCTGTTGCTGTAACTGCAGCAGTCCAGTACTTTCCCGCAGAAATGCTTACTATATTTCTTCCACACAGCGAAAATAGCTGCTGACATCTAAGATCAGGATCTGAGGAGACCCAATAAAATAGTGAACCATCCTCTGTAAGAGCCACGCTATGTACCATCCCTGCAGCAACCACATGAAGCCGTTCCATGCGATGAAACTTCAAATCTGTTGTGTGGGTGGAGCCTCTTTTTCATTTGAATTTAGAAAGAGCTATCGAAGCTCATTTCAAATTCTTCTCGAGAACAATTCTCAATATTCGGGGGAAGGATTACCGATCTCATAGAAAAGGAATGACTCTATTTATGTTATGTTATGCATTTAATGCCTTTATTTGTGCTTTTAGGCAGGAAAAGAGAACTTGCCTACTCTATGGAACTACATGCCTAGCGTAGGATAAATCAGCGAAGGATAATGAAGCCTCGGATCAAATATCCTACGATTTCATCAAAGCAAGGTGGATAGAACAAAGAAGGCTTTCATTGCACTACGGAAGACTCAAAGCCAGATGGTCAATCTCTCTCTTCCAGGACGGAGGCTTGAAGTCTCAGATGAGATTGCCAAATTGACTATCTTCATCCCGAATTCATGGTCCAAAAGAAAGGGCCTTCTTGACGCTTCTAGGACGGCTTTCCAGTTGATAGACCTGATGGTCCTTCTTTCTGCCTTTATTTGTCTCTTGGTATCGGTTGCGGCTAAATATCCATTCAGCGTCGGGCGTTCTTCACACCGAAGTAGCAGACATTTTTGCAAAAGATGATATTTATGACCCCCTAGGCATAAAGGAACGGGAGCATAAAGCGAAGACGCTAGCCGTGATGTTAAGAGCTTGACTAATGAGTTGGGTCCTAAATGACTCAGTACTAAGTGCTGTACTCTGTTAGATTCCCGAACTCAAAGACCTAAAACCAGTAATTTGTCTGCCGAAGTAAAAGAACTACGTATTGACTTGATCCCATCGGGCACGTAGGCGGCTGGCCTTTACCAGCTTCAGTCATATGTAGTATCGAAACCTAGGAATGAATTTAGAGCTAGCCTCAGCTCAGCGACTAGCAGTCATATTCAGTTAGCTACAACACTCAGGATTGAAAACCGAGCTTGTCCTAACCCTAAAGGCAAGGATAAAGTCTCAGGAGGGACACCCCTAGCAAGATCGAGCTATGAAACACCCTTTTTTTCCCTTAAAGACCGATTCCCCTCCGTGGAGTTCAATCATCACGATCAGACAAAACTCCGTCTTTTTCGCTTAAAAAAAGCTCTTGTTGCAATCCATAAAGAAGAAATCCAGACTTGGGAGCTCAGCTTAGCTCAATACTCACCAAATCTTCTCTTTCTCGGGTCCTAGGAGCTCGTCCTACAGACGGGGCAGAGCTCGTACTAATAGATAATAGGAGGGGAAGACTTGACCTCAGGCCTTGCGGAACTAGCCTTATGAAACTACCAGGGCAGGAAGGAATTCTTAAACATCCCGTCAAGGGTGGCACCATATCGCAACTTGAAGTAAAGGAAAGGCCAAGCACTGACAAGCAAGCACTTAGGGTCTTTCTAAAACGAAGTTCGAATCGGAACTCGGAAGCTGGCCATCGTAGGTGCTAGCTAAAAGTGTTTGGTTTGGTGACAGGTCAAGCTATGTATCAGGAAGGCGGGAGAGAAATGAATCTCAAATCCTGGTATTCCACATTCCGTTTTGTATCATTGAGGAGAGTTGATTCATCTTACTATTGATGGCAATTACTGACTGATCAAGGAACAACAGAACATGCCATGCTATGAAGGAGATCGCTTTATGGGATGGGACTGTAGCGTCGGCTTCGCCGTTTGAGAATACCTCGGCAAACTAACAAAGGATGGAACCAAAAGAAAGGGGATATTCTTTTCCAATAGTTGTTGAGTAGCCAGATCTTGAACCATCAGACAGGAATGGAAAAGCAAGTGAACCCTCGATTGGTCTGAAACCAAAAAGGTCTCGCCGTCGTACCCCTGCGCGATGGCGTCGTAAGAGGCGTGGGCTGCTTCACCAGCGTGAAGGCTGGGAAAGAGAGACATGCCAGCCCGGGCGAATTGGGTCTTTGCATTAACTCAAAAGGAGAAAAAGCGCATCAGGTATAGGAAGGACTTCTTACAGGAACACAGGAGAACAACCTATATCAAGGATGGTAGCTGACTAGCACTCACAAGAAGGCACTGATGGGATGAGTTCCTTGATTGACTAGTCAAGAGATTCTCCGGAGAGCTATTACTAAAGATTCAAGAACGAATTTCCTAATCACGAAACCTTGGAAGGTACGGTCCCAATGAAAGTGTCTCTTAGCTGGTTTACAGGCTTCGGAAAAAAGGAAGAAAATAACAACCACTGTCATAACTCCAAGAGTTAATTGCCGTAACTGCTCAGGATGTTATTTGTCGAGTTGACTGGTCGAGTAAATGAAAATGAAAGTCTACTTCTCGCATTAAGAGAAAGAATGGGCGAGTTACTGCCTGAGTGCCGAGGGGGCGGTTCCTCTCCATGTATTATATTATAACAAAAAAACTCATACAAGGAGCATCAAAAGTCAAATTCACAGGTTGTTCGGTTCAAATCTCTTAAGCTAAGCTTTTTTCTTCCCGACACAGTGACACTCCTTTCATCTTTGGATCCACCAACGGGCGCATCCCACAACTCATTTGTCAACTAAGATCATTGCACCTACTTCTCTCATTCTTGACCGGGCGGTCCTATTGCCAAGCGTAGTAAACGAGAAGATAAAGCATGATCCCATGTCTTTTCCACTTTCTGAAGTCTTCCGACTCAATTATAGTCCTCGGGAATCTGCAACAAGGAGGTTTTTAGAGACCCCAATTCCCTCTCTGAGACATGCAAGCGTTAGTTTTCACTTCCCTGATAAATGAGGAGAATAGCTCTTCCCATCAAATGTGAGAAGGAATCTCTAAAACCTCCCGTTCCTCCTTACCCTAAGGGTGTCTCACTCTCACTATACAAGGTACACACAGTTCAGTGGAGTATAAACAAAGGAGATGAGCATGCATAGCTATTTCGCAGGACCTAGCAAATTGGATTCGTCGATAATGGACCTGAACACTGTTGAAGTCTTGGGGCTATATGGAACCTACCCCACATTGGAGGGGAGAACCTCTATTTGTCCTATCCACCAGGTTCTGCACGAAAGGGAGGCCCTTTTCTGATGAATAAAATGATTCAGGGGACCCTGGAGTTCTAGTGCATACTTTGCTTTCGTGTTTTCTTGCCCACGTCTACTTTACGACAGCGAGTGCCCCCTATTTCTTATGGTCTGACTTCCATCTATTCCGCCCAAGGGCATCCAAGACAAAATTGGCAAACCGCGTTTTGGCTTAAGTCTTATATCGCAAGCAGGCAGATTCTTCTTTTTGACCCTGATCGGTTCGTATCAAGAGAGCCGCCCTCGCCCTTTAGAGATAGGGGAGCAACTCGAATGAAGGAATCAGCCAACACACTCCCACCGATAGAGGAGCTAGTAGTTGTTGTTGGCTCATCCCATCTTCAATGAGAGTGGACTGCCTTGCGTCATTTGCTATTGATCGAAGAAGGAGGAGCTCCCAACCTATAACCTTTCTTTCGTTGCTCGCCATCCCCCTCACTTCGGGACTCTCTAGGAGAAATGGAGTGATAACTGACATCATTATAGGAGAGTTTTTTTGGATGATATGCGGGGATGTAGAGTGCATAGGAACTTCGAATATCATCTAGATAGGGGCCTGAATCTTCCTATTCTTTGGGACGACAAATGTCTCGTCCACTGGCCTATCAATAGGAGGGCAGGCAGATCTTGGTATTGGGAGAGACATATGTAGGCGAATCAAGTAAGATGGAACTCCTTTGGATTGACTGCTCTCCCTTCGTGGTATGTTGTGGTCAGATGCCACTTCTTAAGGACTCAGAGGTGGAAATGAATTTATGTCTGACCTCGCCAAGCATACGGACATACCTCCCATCCAGAGTAATGAGTTGCGGAATTGAGGAAGGCCCACCAGAGGAAAGAATGAATCTCTTTTCTGTTCCGAACCTCACTTGTTGGTTGATGCCCCCAAGGGGTATCTGAGGATGCTTATCGAACCCTTGGACTATTATGGAGGACTCCTCGAGCTTAGACGTAACATTCACGAGCTTAAAGTATGTCCTTTTGGGCAGAAGGTTAACGGCGGACCCAGGGTCTATCATTATCTGATTGACCGTGGTCCCTTCGATTATTCCCTTGAAATAGAACGGTCAGTTATGATCACTGTCTTTCAGGAGCATGTCTTTATGTGATAACTTTATCCCGGCGGACATGACTTCTTTAATCTTGTGATCGGCTTCGACCATGCTTCTTTCATATAGCTGAGGTTTCTGCAAGGCTTTGATGAGAGCTTCTCTTAACTCATCTGATAGAAGGAGCGCGTCATATACGCTGAGGAGGGATGGTATCCTCTTGATATGGGCTAGCACGTTGTAGTCCATCTTCTCCAGTTTGTCTTTGGCTGGCGCTTCAACTGCTACTTCTTCGGGTTGTTGGTCGGCCATGGCAATCTTAGGCGACGGAACCACCCGCCTCTCATCTCTTTGTTGTTCATACAGAAGAGTCTCCTTTCGAAGAGGGAGATGCTTCCGGTTCCGCAGCTGGATTTGATTGACTGACGGATTGGAAGTATCTGAGAAGTCGACAGACGCGGTTTCGGAGGTAGTGGGTGTATAGCCCTCAGATGCGGATCCTTGTGCTGTAAGAGGCGTCGTGTCAGGATCACTGCCAGAAGATTCTGCTGAGACCCGCACCAACTCCGTGGTGGCATAGCATTCAACAACAGATTCCCTTCGATGGAGTTCAATCAAAAGGATCAGACTTGTCGAAACCCCGTAAATTTCATGAAAACTCCCTTTTCACTACTCACGAGCTGGACTCGAACCAGCAGCTCTGGAAAAACCAACCAGCGAATTTCCTTTCTTCAATCGTGATTAACGCGGTTCGGCCTCTCAATAGATTCTGTCATGGTCTACTTCCGTGAACAGATCCTTTGAAAGTCCAGAAAGAACATAGCCTATCCTTTCAAAGACTATTGTTTGCGCGAAATAATCAAAAAAGAAAGTGGAAGCTAAAGAGAACGGAACTTCACTCTCCGCTATTTAAGGAAGTCTTGTCTAAATGAGTTGCAGTTCTACGATTTGAATGTTTCTAGCATATAGCTAGCGTCAAGTCAAGTAGTGGATCTTTCCCATGAATGAAGATATCGAATAGAAGATAGGCAGCCATCTGTTTTGTTGGAGTATGGAAGAGAGATTCATTCTCTGTTTAGCAAGTCAGGTTTCCCGGCCCCCCTTGCTTGTCTGTCTTACGCCCGGTTTCGTCTCCTTGTCTTCGTTTGTAGTCGAAAGTTTGACTTCCTTCTTTTCTTTCATTTTCCGAACTGAGTTATTGATAGAAAGACAGTGGGACTGGATCCTTAAAAAGGGAACTTTCCTAGTTCGATAGACCATTTCGTCATCTGAGCTCTCGTAAAACGTACACATGTATCAATCACACACCCCGCGATCCGCTATTTGTAAAAACTCATTTGGCCACGATCACCTGCCTGCAGAGCCGGTCCAAAGGCCGTATATCCGGAACGAATAAATATCCATCAAAACGAGTAAGAACTATCAACTGGGCTCGAGTAAGGTTTGGTTGGGACCGAGCCGTGGAGAAGTGGGCACAAATCCCGCCTCAAGATACTTCCTATGACCGACAACAGATCAAAAGTTGCGACAAGTCGTGTGCCCAAAACGAGATCAAAGATGTGACCCTAATAGTCTTTTCAGGATCAAGTTGACAAAAAAGATCGGGAACTAAATAAAGCCCCCAATCCGGACTCTTCCCTCTTTGTTTGCCTCTATATTCGGAATCTTTCTCGTCCGGAGGAGTGGACGAGCGAGACTCATATCCCGCGCCAGGATAGAAAGAAGGCTCCTATCAAAGGATAAATTTCATCAAGATCACCAATCAAGCGTTTAAACGTCAAGCTACTCTACGTCTCGTGTGCAATGCAAGGAGGATGGCATCGTCAATCAATGCAAGGTGGATTAGCAGCCTACGGTTTCATCGGGAATCAGGGAGCTCAAGGTTTACGCGCAGAACATCCCTGGAAGGGACCAAGGCTGTCTACCAAAAAGCCGAAGGTCGTCTTCGGTTTGATCATAGGAATCAGGGGGCTCTCGGCCTAGGCGCAAGGCATCCGTTTCCAAGGTCGGGTTCAGTTCATGCATAATTAGGACAGTGGGGTTTGAAATGCTTGTGACCGAGAAGCATATAGTATGGGGAATGCATTGACTAGTCCTTTAGGGGAACCAGACGAGCACAGTCCACCCGTGAGCCCGTAAAGAGTCATGTCATCGGGGCTTGGTAAACGAATCGGCTCAATAAGGGAGATAGACTCAAATCGAATTACGAGACCTCTCAGCTTGCTTCTCAAGTTCTTTCTAACTAGTGTCATGGTGAAAGCAGAATCGGGTGTTGTGTCCACATCACCAAAAAAGAAAGCATACAAGAGGGTTGACACTACAGATACTCTTTCTTCCTAGGGTTCTTAAGCCAAAGAGGAGGATAGGTGTAGCAAATAAAGTATAAGAAAAGAGAAGAATTTTAGACCATCCGATTCTGAACCAAAGACTCGAATCCTCTCCTTTCAGTCGAGTAAGCTTACGCTGACCTTCCCTCTGCGCCCTTCCTTCAGCTGCTTTTGCCTTGCCCGCTTCTCGCCGCGAATCCTCTTATTCGATAATCTCTTCACTGCCTTCTCTCTCATTGAAGAAACCTTGGAAGAACGGAAAGTGAGGGAAGGAAGTTAATGGCAGTCCTAAAAGAAGGAAAGAATTAGTACAGAACGTACGGTAACTCACCGAAGGAAGAAGGACCGAACGAAGGAACGTAGCGAGCCCGGTGAGCATATATTGGTGAGGGAACACAAGACAGTAGCACCCCTGACGTAGCGAAGCGACCTTTTCTTAATTCCTAAAACAAAGCAGTAAAGCGGGAGTGCTGGAACCTAATCTCCCGCTTTACTGCCCGGAGGAGGACTAGAATTCTAATTAACCAACCAAGCCGGTATCCCCCCTGAGGGGACCAAGGAATATGAATCAGATGAACCTGAGGGCTACGCTAGCGAAGAAAGATAGTGGGGCCCACCAGTGGGGCTCACATTGCTGACTCAAAGAGGAATCTACTGCAGCTGGAACAACCCAGAGGAAGAAAGATGGTGGTGTGACTAGTAGTGCACTATTGAATTCAAAGTCAATGCACTCATGCTATCCACTCAATTAGGGCTCCTTTAGGCATTATTGTCTCAAAGTGGGGCACGTAGGGTAGAAGTGGTGCCTTGATGCCTTGGATTCGATATCGAGATCAGGAGAGCTTGGAAGAGAAAGCACAGTTCAAACAAGGTCCAACACTTTTCGTAATAGAAGGGTACTGACGGCCTCGCCGCAGGAGAGGCATACACCGGAGAGCTAGCTAGAGAATAGATCCCTGCTGTGAGTGAGTTGGTATGGATTTTCAGTAAGCTATGGAGCGAATCGGTCACACGCAGAGCGAGCAAGCCATTCTAGTAAGCTTCCTTTTGAGTGAGAGTGAGCAACGCGGTCAGTCCCGACAGCCATAGTAAGCAAGTCTACGATTGAGCACTTTGAAGGCAGTGGAGTTCGACCGACCTTTCTTACGTCCATTTCCTTATGGAAGTGGGCAGGCCGAAGTGACCGTATGGAAGGGGCACCGATCCTTTCTATCTAGTTGAACCAGTTCGAACTAGCACCAGTCACTTCTCCTCTTGCTTCTAACGATTGATTCGAGTGAACGTTCAGTGTAGCCCTACTCCGAATCACTTTCGGAAGAAAGAGGATGATTACAGTATGCCAAAGAATCAAACTGGGCAATAGAAGCTCCTAGTTCCTTTGGATGAGTCTAATTACCAGCTGGAGAGTACATCTCCCCTCTAGTGGGACGAGCGAAGCGAAGGGCTTCCCCGAGACGAAGACGTTGAATCAGGAGCTTCCTCAGATCTCTTTGTTGAGAAAGAATTCTCTATGCTGGCAGTTCGTAGCAGGGAATTGGAACTAGCAGTTCCGATGTCTTCTTTGTCTGGCTTGCTCTTGCTTCAAACGAGTAGAGAAACCTGACCCTCAAAAAGCGACTTGAAAGTCAAAGCCCGAAACTGGGCCTAAACATCTATGCCTTCCTAACGGGTCATCGACGAATGCAACCGTTCACTCAAACCCCGTATTTACAGCAGTCGATTAGTTTCCCTCATAGCTGGACCTTACACAATTGACTTTCTGCAATTCGTTCGTATACCCGGGAACTCTTCGCGACAACGCTTGGCGCTTCGTAATCAATATCAAAAAGTTGACCATCACGTATGGGTGAACCATTTCTTCAAGGGTGAAATTGAGAGACAGGCCCCACAGCCTAATAGAGCCAAGAAGAAAGGTATGTCAGAGACGGCCTACTTCCATTCTACCACAGTCCAGCGGCATAATATGCTGGAAAAGAAGAAGTTCTTGCTGCTGGTTACCGAAGCCCGACTCCGGAATTCTCAAGTGAGACGACTTAGCCTCATTCTTGGCTCTCTGGTTGAGCCGCTTTGTCCTTCCGAACAACCGCAGCAACGTCATTCGCCCGAAAAGATTCGTCATGGCCTGGTGCAGGGAGAGAGAGTAGCCATAGCTCCGGCCGTCCTTGCCAGCATTTATTACGGTTTGGGCGCTGTTGCCCAAGAGAAACTGGGTCCAGGCCAGTGCAATGCGGAATTCCCGGTCCACTACTTCTATGCATGGCTGGACCAGTATTTTCCTAAGCTGTATATGAGATTGCCGCTTCCGGACCTGGGGAAGCTGAAAGATTATGTCCCGGAGATGCTTGCAATTGAGAACATTGAAGCCGGGAAGTTCGATGCGAAGATGGCCAGGCTCTTTATTTGTCATCCGATGAGCTTCACGTGGCGGCCCTACAAGCATGGTATTGTTGAGATGCCCTAAATCTTGTATGCAGGAAGAGCGGACTATCAGTGGAATACTAATAATTAGGACACTCAATAGTCTGCTACTCAGATAGATAGGATAGGAAAGGCTAGCTACTGGGATAGGAACTACCAACTAGCTAATAAGAAAGAAGAAAACGACTATTACTAGGATAGGAAGCTGCTACCTAACAACCAAGCTACTAGAGGAAGAAAAGCTACTAGGAAAGAAGAAAGCTACTAGCAAGAGAGGGATAGATAGAAGGCATTAACGAGGTATATAAACCTACAGGAGCAAACTTATTCTCCTAAAATGGAATTGAGATCTTGGAGTCTAATAAGAACTAGAGGACGAGAGAATGATATTAACATCACTAGGAGAAGCGTCCGGGTTGTAAGAGGGACAGTACCTAGGGCCTACAGACTGCTTAAGGGAATAAGACCTTTAGCTCCTAGGAAGAAGGAACGAAGGGATGAGGACTAAGCTCTGTCCGATCTTCTCGGACATTCAACTTCATGCCGAGCGGCAAGAGGGGTAGCAGGAACTGGAACGGATTATTCGACCTGATCGATTTGTCTGTCCCAAAACGTGTGCTTCCACGGAGTATGGTTCAACCCGGGCTAGCTATGGAACAGGCTTGTGAACTAGGGACTCCGTTTCGGGATCTTCATCGACTGGATAAAGAGTTTCAACTGATGGGGCGGTTCTTTAACTGGGTAATTTACTTAGTGAATCGGCTCTGACGCTCTGCGTCCGTGGGATCAACTCCACCTTAGAGATCTGTAGGATCCGCAACTACAAGCTCTCGAGTGGGAACAGGATCTCCTACTGCTGATAGGTATGTAATCGAAGAATCTGGATCTGCGAGATATGGATATGAAAGAGGATATGCTCGAACCGGACCGCATCTCGATTTGCACATGGAAAATCTGCTGGTGGACCCCCTTTCTTGTGGTGGATCGACGAGAGTGCGCCTACGCCTAGCCAGGAGTGTGGTTGGTGTCACCTCCCGTGCGCTAGCTGTGCCTTTGCCGGATGTTTATTCGCCCACTCCTTCGCTTGTCAATTCAGTACGTTTAAACTCCTCTGAATTTGTCAATTCAGTAGTTTTCACATTCTTCATTTACTCTTTGTCAGTAACTCCCCCCTATTTGAATAAGGCTCAAACGATCAAACTGCCTCGCTCCTTTCTCTAACAATCAAGACTTTCAGTACCTTCACCTTCCTCTGGAAAAGCTGCTTTCAGTTCCTTGATCATAGAAGAAAACTCCTTTGTATCCCGACTTCGCCTTTGCTTTCGACTATAGAATACACCTTCCCCTTATAGAGGAGCTTTGGTATAAGACAAAGAGTATGCCCAAATAGAGTCAATTTAGATCTCTATCTTTCCGCGGAGGGAATTCATTCTTTTTTGCATGAATTAGGCCAAGCCAAGGAGCTCTTTAATAAAGTGTGTAGGAGCTTAGGAGCGTATAATCAATGATGTCCAGGATTCCTTGCTAAAGTGAGGAAAGCCTTGATTGAGGGACTGTTGCCTGTCAGTCGAATTCATGTTCTCATCTGAATCTGACTCTGTGCCTGCCATTAATCTTAAACCTCGGGAACTTTAAGAAAGGGGATTGCCTGTGGGGACTGTGCCCGGATACCATTCCTGCTAAGATTCTTTCTAGTTTCAACTGCTTTCTCTCCTTGTGCAGAGCTTCTCTTCCAATCGCCTCTATATAAAGCAAAGAGGAGAAGTCTACCAGTCCGGCGAAAGAATATCAAAGGAAGAAGACTGTCTTATCTATGTGACTTCTTTTCCCGGTTCACTCTGGCATTCCTCTCTAGTTAGAACCTGTCGCAGGAGATTCATTTACAGGAGAAAAGGAAAGGGATTGAAGACCAGGTCTTAGTGGGACAGATGCCGACTCATAGGATGAAACTGTAGGGCTTGACTCAATATCAGGACAGGACCTATTTACTGGCTTGAAGTGAAGGACCGATCCTTTTGCGCCAGGTTAGTCATCGGACAGCGGAAAGATCATATTAGCCGGATTCGCATTATCGAAGAGCAGACTTATCTAGTCCATAAAAGACATGAGAAGGATTGAATAGGGTGGCCCTCCCCCCTATCTGGTTCTTAAAGCTTCTGCCTTCAGACTTCCCTTGCCTACTGCCTCTATCTAGCTCTTCTTGCCTTCGAATGCTTGTCAGCTTGCTTTGCTTTCCCTACCTGTTGAGGATAGGCAAGAAGTCATAGGTTCTTTGCCCGCCAGCTAGCTCTGAGAGAGTTGACTCTTCTGCCACCCTTTCGCTTTCCTTTGCTACTGCTTTGACCGCTTCTCACCGCTCATCCTCCAGTTCTCCTCGTTCCGAGCTACTGAAGTGAGGCTTTTGGAGCCCATTTGACCGCTTTTGCATCGAAAAAGCCCTTTGATATAAGAGGGAAAGAGCAAGTTTGATGCTTTTTTGGCACTTTATTGAATCACCTTATAAAAGAACTATCCTATCATCCACGGCTTTTATATCACTAAAGTTAGGTTTCCGTAAGATGTGCTTCCTTCCTTAGCCGTAAGCGATTTCCTTCTTCCATTTAGCCTTGACTTTATATGTCCTATCTTTTCTTAATAAAGAGATCCGGGCTTGAGCATCTCTCCAGCAAGAATGATTGGTAACACGTACCGTCACACCCAGGGATTGGTTTCGCGCGAAGCATCGGACAAAAGATGCAGGCGATCGTCTTTTTCACAGGATTTCTCCTGACTATTCTCACTTCACCTTTTCGCTTAAAAAGGAGCGATTTCAGCAATCCAAAAAGAATAAAACACAAGGAAATCTTCTCTCATCTTTTCATAGTGGGACCGGATATCCCGACATTAGTGAGGGTAGTTGTAAATCACAGGGTTTAGCAGCGGTCACTCTGATTGTGTTACTGAACTGAGCTTCAACAAGTGAGGATAGTGCTCCGCTTGTTCGTATCGGTCTTTCCGTCCTTTCGTCTCTCTTATTGGTAGAGCTGGATGGCACAACGGGTGGTTCAGGAGCTTAGGCCCAAGCGGTAGTAGTTTCCTAGTTGGAGTTGGCACACGTAGGCCCGGCACCTCCGGTTGGTTGGCGCATTCGGTAAAGCATTCTGCTAGCTGGCGCATAGCAAACAAGAAAGCAAAAAGCCAGCAGTAAGGTTCGGAGCAGGAGCATTAGGGTAGGCGATGGCCGCTGCATAGGTGATAGTGGCTTCGGGCAGGCATTCCTGCGCTAAAAGCAAGATAAAGATAAAGAAATAGAAAAATCCAGTCGTTGGTGCGGCAGCCAGTCAACGATGAATGGCCAGACTGACTGCAATTTCCGTCCTGCGTGAAGGCAGAACGGTTGCTAATTGAATGTGTTAAGCATATTGCATCTCTATTTCTTCCCTAACTGAGGTCAGGCAGGCACGGCTAAGTCAAATAAATCCTAACTGCTAAAGTCGAACTGATAGTAGTAGCGCATCAACAAGTGCCTTAGAGTCACATTGAACCTGAGCAGGCATAGGCATACCATTGATTCTTTCAACCTAGAACCTGTACTAGATTGTAAGCTATCAGGGCGGTTAGCTAGAGCTAAAACTAGCTCAGGGGAAAGGGTCTATGTTTCGTTTGATTGATTCGTAAACCGGGTGCTTCCGCTTCATACGTGGGATTTGGGGAAACCTTCTAAGCCCGCCCAATGCTTACTATCGAGATTGGTTCGTCAGGCTTTGCTCCCATTCCAAAGTTTCCGAATTAGCTTTCGAAATTGAGCAAGTGTAAAAAGTCTAGAGTGATCTGGGTTGCGCGGCGTTCGGGTTATGTCTACCAGAATAACAACCCGTAGCCTAGTTGAGGTGAAACCCTCTTTTACAAGATTACAGACTAGAAAACTAATGACTCGCTTTCTTTCTGAATCTGCTCTCTCTATTGACATATAAGAGTCTCGGCTTGAGCGCTCCCTCGAAAGAAAACAAAACGGCGAAGGCTCTCGTGCTATGGCTTTGCTTCCTTCACTTGTCCTTGCCCGATTGATCCAACCTTGCCCGAGCCTGCCTGCCTCCTTCAAACCTTCCTTCATTCAATGCTTGACAGCTTTCTTCATGCGTTCAAGGCGTGACACGTCCATTAAAAACCCGAATCGGCGAATTGACTAAGTCCAAATACTCTTTTTGGACTTCTATCAGCTCTAGGACGAGGGACTTTCTAAGCCTAAAAGGCGCTAGACGGCACTGTTGACGGCTTATTGTCTTTCAATAGGAACTCTCATACTTGTGAAGAAGGGAACTACTCCACATCGGTGACCGGCCTATTTCTATGAGCACCTATGGCCGAAAACGACTCTCATATCCTCTTTCCCCCTCGCTTAGCTCTCTGCCTGGATCGATCATGGCTCTGAAGGGATTTTAGAATCCTCATTCTCTATTTGTGCTTCGGGAGAAGTACTCTATAAAGAGGTTCTCTACGTTAGCCCCCCGGATAGGGGGTGTCGGCTATCGCGCTTTATCAACGCTCCAGACCCGACGGTCTAACCGGACGGAACGGATGTGGATTATGTATTCAACTCTTCTCAAATCATCTTGAGTGGTGGTTGGGGAGAGGGTTACAGCTCGACCCGTACATTAGGGGCGCTCTGATCTCGTATTTGAGATCGGTGATGGTTCCTCGTGACCTTACGCTTGCTCCGTCGGATTGCTTCCTGCATCCTAATGCGGAGGTGTTCACAGAGTATACAGTGTTAAGGGGTTGGGTTAACCAGTGGTTAAAGTACGTTCACTGGTATTCGAAGGTAGCTATGTCTACGGATGTTAGCCTAGAGGATTTCTTCAAGGCCCCTGTCGTCCAGCAAAACGGGAGATTGACTGGGACGGATGCCCGTGTGGTCCGCTTCGGTTATCTCTGGAAACTGTATGATATGGTAGACAAGTTGGCTCATGGTCCGAGGGTGCCGATCCTTCTTGTTCTGATCTTGACCTGGCTGGCTAAGTTAGCCTAACATCTAGCTTAAGAAAGAGGTGCGGAAGCCAGGGCGAGCTACTGGAAGGGCGGAGCGAAGCCTTAAGAAGGAAGATGGAAGGGAGGCCATTCCAGATTGAGAAGAATGGTTCTAAGAACATTATAATCAAGAGGGGGGTTCGCGATCTTTTTCGTTGCCGGCTATCATCATAGTAACTTCAAGAGCCTCTACCTTGGTATCCTTGCCTGCCTGTAATGACCACGCTGCGCTCTCCCTCCTTCTCTCACTTCGGAATCTTGGACAAGGGAGCAACCAATCAGACTAAACCAACCACAGTTCTATAATAAGAAGTGACCGGTTAGAACAAGTGGCCTGATACGATAAGTGAGGAGAAACTTGGTTCTCTATACACCACGGTTCTCGGGAAAGGAAAGGCGAGTTACTGATGCTGATAGTCTAGACTCTACTATGATTACAGGGAAAGGGCAGCAGTTAAAGCAGGGGCCTGCTATTTCGGGTCTGCGGGGATCATCTATTATACTCAGGGCGGAAAGGAATGCCACTGATGGAATCCACTGACTTGGTAGAAAGGAAATCACTAGGCTTGCCTTGGGGTTAAGCCAGATTTAGGACTCTTATTCCTGGGTTACCTTTTTACGCATAGACAGATGTGTAACCGACATTAGGAGCCGAAACGGAAATCTAACCTTTGGGCATAGGAAGAACTGATCTCTGTTCTAAAGAAAAGAAGACCAAAGACTGAGAAATCACTGCTATAACTTGCTTCCATGGAGGAAATTGAACTCCTTTAACCGAACTGAGGATCGGGACTTGACTTCTTTTATCTTTTTATCACATAGGCCGTATCCGACCTGAGAACACGAGACTTGACATACCTGCCCGAGTTTACTCAATAAAAAAACCACTCCGCTTAGCTCGGATCTGTCTCACATAGAGTGGAAAGGGCATGTACGAATAGTGTACACAGGGGAAAACAACGAAGGAGGCCGATATACCTGTAAAAGCTATGCGAGTCGACCCGCCGAAAGGAAAGTACAAGAATTGATATCATACATATCTCCGGTGTCCCTCTTGGAGACACGTCTTGGATCCGCACACTTCACGCGTAGGCCTTTCATCCTACAAATCCGACCCCCTCCCTTTCTTCAGAGTATCAATCCTAGTGGTCGTCCTCTTCCAGATCGAAATCCAGAAAGAGTTCCGCAACGAGCAGGCATATGATTAAAGTCGACCTCTGTCTCTGTCCATCAACCTACTTAGCATAGCATATTTGATTAAGAGCTCTTAAGCGAGTTTGAACTATAATATAAGGGAAAGGAGAATCTGATAAGAGTCGGGTTCTGTTCCATCTCCGATGTCAATTGATTAGGTTCCACTACTGGGATTCCTCCCCACTCCTAGCTCCCGAAGTACATAATGGAAAGAAAAGGCATATCCTACAGCTTCAAAGTCATAAGCTGCTCCTTCTTCTGCTACATTCAATAGTTGGATGTACACTTCGAGTTGCCTTATGAGAGTTCACTGATTAGATTGCTCTTTAGGAACGGATCAATTGGAGCTTCCGTTCATAACGAGATTGAACTTCCCAAGCAGACTTTCTATGTCTTGTGTCTATCACGACCTTTATCATATACGTATGCAAGTAGCTAAATTGGCCGGGTTCGGAAAGAAAGGCACTACTATATTCCCCCTGTTCTTACGGAGGAAGAAAGTCTCCGTCGGGTTAAAAGATTGAACCATCCTATCTTAATTCCTTTCGACGGGTGCTATTCGTCCTATTCCCGCGTTAATAGCGTGGGAGAAAGTACGATGCCGTGGCTTTATACTTTAGGTTACCTTAACCTTCCCCACCTTTCCTTCGTTTTTTTTTTTAAGCCAGCCCATTATAAGGTTACGGAAGTTGATTCAATGCGGCTTCTTTCTTCTTTTTCCCCTTTTTGGGGTAGTTATTCATTCTTTCTCCCTCCAACGGAGTCATTTTTCGTGGACTTCAGTATCAGTTGTTGTAAATTCTGGATGAGAGGGGGATTTTCTCAAAAAAGGGGATATACTAAAGTGGCGGAGCCTCGCCGCATCTTCAAGGCCGAAGGGTGTGGTCTTTGCTTGCTTGACCAGATGATTTCATCAAAACGAAGGCAGGTTAGGCTGCTATTGTAACTTGATGTTCGAAGGTGGATCTGGTTTCAGCTGGAATCGTTGTTCCAGTTTCCTTTGATTCTACAGATGGTGAGTGTCCAAGGTCTGTTGACGAATGAAAGTAAAGTGATGAAGACTTCTCGCCCGACCCCAGGGCGGTGGGTGGGGTAGGAACGCTCGCCTGGCGTTATACCAAAGATAGGCCTTGCTTGCGAGGAGGTACTTCGCTGCACTGGTTCTTATGACCGTAAATAGGGGAAGCTAACCTCCAACTAGAGCTACAAGTACATGAAGAAGGTAAATGGCAGTCCTCACAAGAAGAGAGAAGAGACTCTTTCTTCTCCTCAGCTCGTCGACCAGCTGCCCATCTTATCCATTCTTATCTAGCCTAGCGTGCTCTAACACTAAAAGCAAGTAACACGTTTCAGGTTTTTATTCCCGAACCCCCGTAGTTACACTTCCAACTCTTAGGTCGGAATTTAGGTTTCTTCTCCGTCCTTCCGTAGAATTTTCGTAAGTGATCACTGAACCTTCGATCCTTTAGGAAATGATAGAAGACTCCCAAAATGGAGAGGGGTACCTTCAATGCCCTCTGTTAGCTCAATCAATAAGGGATGCCGCTTTCTCATTGGCCCTATTGCTAGCTGCTAGATCAGACTAGTTAGACGATGCGGACGTTCTCTCTTGAGTCTGCGCAGTCTGGTGCTTCTATCTCCCCCAGTTCTTTTGCTTTCGCCTTCGTCCTACCCCCTTGATTCTAGGGGGAGCTGCCCCTGTGTCTTCGGAGCTAAGCTAAAAGAAAAGTGGGCTTTTTGTTTTAAAGGATAGAACTGGGTCCCCCTTTCCTTGTACTGAAAGTGTTATAAGGCTAGTTAATCTAGTTTTTCTATTCCAGGACACCCTGGGGCTAGCTGCCCAAAAGCAGGATTAAGTTCTCGAGACTCTATCCCTACGGTTGTTCTCTCCGAGGTTAAGAAATCCAATATAAAGGAAAAGAGAGATGGAGGGATGCCCAAGCCTGGAGTGCCCAAGTTTCAGCAGACGCACACGAGGAATGAAGAGCTGTAGGTGACCTTGGAGAAGAAGAAAGAGCAACTTGAAAAGGGTATAAGCCATTGTTACTGCGCCCGCGGAAGCATACGCATTTTTTTTTCTTGTCCTGAATGACCAGTTCATTGGCATCGAAAGTTAGAACGCATTTGTTATCCTTAGCAAACTTCTGAACAGAGATGAGATTTTTAGAGGGCGGAGGCACATAAAGAACATATTGAAGTAAAAAGGTGGAACATAGAGTTGGGAGAATGGCATTACCAGTATTTTGAATTGGAAGAGATTTTGTCCATTGCCCCCTGCCACTGTATTAGACCCTTGATATGGAGAGAAGCTGCTATCAATAGAAGGTGGGTGGAAGAGTTTATATAGACAGCTCGACAGTAACGGACTTCAACTCAGAATTAATAGAAATGGATAAACAGTTCATTGATGGGACTGCATACTCAGAAAAGGACAACTAGAAGACCGTGGTATGGTATGTGATGGGGAAGAGGCCCTATTTTCAGTCCGTAGTTTCCGGGATTGTTTCAACTTAAGATTGTGATTGATCAGGTGATAAGTAATGTTATGAGGGTACCACGACTTAAGCGCTAGGTCTGGCCTAGTCTACTTGAAAGAAAGGTTGGAGGAACTTTTGTCTCAGTTCTTCTATTCCTACTCTGTCTCCTTCTCTATATTAATTCCCAAGGTCGGTGGGTCTCATAGCAAACCAGTCGTTCATCTTGCTTGAGTTGGTGGTAAGTGAGTGTCAAGGTAGGGTTCCGCCGGCTTATTCCTGTTACGTGAGTCGAGTCGGGTAAGCGAAATGAGGATCTTCATATATAGAGAGATCCCCTTTTCTACGCAATCTGGAGAGAAAGAAGAAGATTGGTACCTTCGTCTTCTGGTTACTGGTTCGGGCATCTATGGAAAGAGGAAACCTTCTGCGTTGTCTAGTAAGCTGCCAATTTATCATAAAGAAAGATAGTGCGATCGGGTCAGACTTCAAAGGTGAAGTCAAATGCCGATCTTCAAGCTCCTAGATTAGAAGTGAAAAAAGAAATGAAATATTGAATAGGAAATTAATAGGGGGAAAGCTTTGAAAACTTCCACCTTAAGGGAGGTGATTCTAGTAACGTTCACGCACGCAGAGCGAAGCGAAGGTCTTTCTAAGGACTTAATAAGCGAGAAGGCACAAAAGCTTTTTCTCTGTAGCTCGGTCGTCGTGGCCCAGGTCAATGAAGTAAATCTCCCCATTTGGTCTCTACATTTTCATAATTTTATCATGGAAAATTTTGTACCCCACTGTCTTATCCAGAACCTTAACTATAAAAGACTTCCTCCATGTTGATAAATTCTCCTTTTCCCATTAATGTTGATCACAGGGGGACAATTCGAAGGGCCCTGGTTATGGATCTGCTGCTCATCTTCTTCCCACTCGTCTGATTCAAAGCCTTCAGACTCCGGTTCCGAGATCTCAAGATAGCATGAGCCCTTGTGCTGTACCTGCATGAGAACATCACAAAAGGACAGTGGTTGATTACCGTCTTCCTTTGATCGCTTCCATGGTCCGGGACTCTTCCCAGGGTCCGTAGGTAGCTCACAAAGGGCGCCATTAACTGTTTCAGTCGTCACAGAGGTCGCCATTCCTTAGCCCCTCATCGGTTGTTAGGCATTTGTCACTTCTTCTATTTCATTTCCATAGCGATTCACTCAACATAGAAAAGCAACTAGAGCAGAGCTAGTATCCGGCCTAAAGCTCTTGAACTAGAGGAGGGGTCTAGCATACTGAAACATAAATGTAGCTATAAAGCCTTTTTGAGCATCTTCCTTGCGGTCTCCTATATCAGAACTTTTTCACTTTTCTTTTCTATCGAAAAATTTCCATAGATCGAAAGTGATTCCAGGCTTAGTGCTTCCGCCTATCCGGCAGCCGTTACCAGCTGTTCACCACTCCTCCCTTCTTGCCTATTTCGCTAGCATGACTCCTCTCTAAAGTTTCATTCAAGTCCTTAGTCCCACATAAAGCCTTTTTTATAGACTTTTGACAGGTGAACTACTTCCTATTCGATTGCTTTAACAAAAGCCCTCTTACTAAATCCAATCGGCCAATATTGGATAGACCCTTGCTACAGATCAGAAGAGCGCATACCAATTGAAAAGAAAGGAAGCGATAGAGTACGACAGATTCACCGAAGAGCTGCTACAGAAGAGAAAGAGCTACGCCAGTATACTAACTTTAGTGATTAACCTCTCATATATAACGTATAATGACTCTCCCCTAAAAAAAAATGTGAAACCATTCTTCGGGTGTTACGTTTTGTTTTAGTCTTTTCTTTTATTTGAAATACAAAAATTAGCGGTAGCTGGGCTGGATCTTCTAAATTCATTAGGGGTGGTGGAGCGAGCTGGATTTTGTAGCTGGAATCAATCCCTCGCTTGGTCAGCGCTGGAATTCTTCCAGCTATACGGACATTTTAGTCTAGTAAGAACCCCCTAAGTAATCCCATAGGTACGAAAGGGAAAAAAAACTCCCCATAAAAGCTAGGAAAATGCAATTTGAATCATACTATTAAGATCAGAGGAGTACATCATACGAGAAATATGAAACCAAAGAAAGGGAATATAAGAATATGAGGAGACTACATATGAGTCTTTTGAAGTAAACCCATACAAATGGAATACAGAAAGGGAATACGGCAAACAGGAAATGCGGTAGACGAAGGAGCTGTTTAACAGAAAGAACGGTAAACCAGAGTAGCAACAGCATGGGCGGTGAGAGCGGATCGGATACCATGAATATTTTTTTAGAAGAAAAAAAAATACACTAATACAGATGCGGAAATTCAGACATATGCCATAAAGTCAACCATGACTGAAGACAGGGTAAACGAGGGAGCTCTTGCTCCAGTTGGAGTTTTTGATGAGGAGGAATGGAGACTTCAATCTCCTTCTCCTGTGCCAATTCCATTTCTTTGACTATGTTCATCTTGTCCATCAGCCTTTGTTCTTTTATCCGGATCTTGGTTTGAAGAATCTCTAGTTGTGTTTTCAGTTCCATAACTGCATCCTCTATCACTTTAGCATCATTTCAAAGTCTGGATATCTCTTCCCCTCCCTTTTGTCGGTGCTCCGCAATACCTTTCAATTCTTGTGAACATTCTGCCTCCTCCCTTCGCGTACTCGTATGTCCTTTTCCCACTCCCCTCCCCCTTCTTTAGTAGCAATGTTCACTACTGCCGCTGTTGCGGAGCACTCGCCCGTAGGTTTTAAGACATCGGTACGATTGTAAGATGTTATAACTCATAAGGCAATGATAGGGAGTACTATTAACAACCATCTCGCTCGCTGGTCTTTTCGACCGTATTATCGACCACGATCTAATCCCGCCCGCATTCGGGATCGGGCGGAGGCCAACAATCAGTAGGGCAATAGCATAGCTATTATTGACCTGACCCCTCTCACTTAAAGGAAGGCCTACTTTCTTCAAGATACGAAACGAGCAGCCGGAAACGGTTGTCCCTATTGTATTTTAGATGGAGTCATCAACGGGGCTAAGAATCTTACCTTTACTTAGAGAGGGGCAGCGGTACCACGCTCTTCCGTGCTCGTAGGTTGACTCCCCTATGCATCCCGACTAAGGTCTCACAAACGTGCACTTCCCTTCCAGCCGCTTCACTAATGTGAATAGGTTATAAAGAAGGGTGGGTTGGTTATATACTCTTATGCGCGTTCCTTCTTCGAACCTTTTGGTATGTATTGCCCCCTAACTATAGATCAGATCCACCAGACGAGAAACGAAATTCCGCACTGCTGCTGAGTCGTCGGACTTATCCACCAAGGGATTCGTGGAATTTCTGTGGATTGCGTCGGGGGAAATCTACCAAAGCTAGGCAGATAGATAGACTCCTTTCCCGCTGCTAATGGAGAGCAAGAAACAAAAGAAAATGATTGTTTTTTAACTAGCGCCCCCTTTTGGGTATGCAGGTACTAAGAGTCCTCTCACTACCAACCAGCAGACATCATCTGGCTGGGTCTTGCCGGTATCAACAACGAGAAAAAAAAACAACCAAATGGAAACAGCAACTAACTATGGCTCTTGGCCCAGACAACGTCCTAGGCGTAGGGGGGATCGGAGCAACAGGGAACGCCTAGACGCCGTTGTTATTCCTGGGCTGCAGTAAGTAGATCGAGAGGTCGTTCCGCCCCTTGTCCCCGAATATGGGTAATAAATTCTCATACAATGTTGCTCCAATCTGACCTAGCTGGCGAGCAATCCCAGTTCGCGACAGAGAACAAGACAGCAAGCGAGCGTACCTTTGTTCGCTTCTTCTCCACCAAGCACGGAAGTTTAAGGATAACTGTAGGTCGGTGGCTACCTAAGGAAACTCCGATTCGATCCGCCCCCCGGCTGGGAGACATCTACCTCATCCCGATCACAAGGAGAGGTTCACCATGATGGGGGGTACTTTTTTTTTCCCTTCCGGAAATAATGATATGCATAGGGGACCATCCTTTTGTTGCGGCATGCTCCTTAGATTTACGGATTCGCAGGGGGCCTCAGGCCCTACTTAGTTGACTGACAATGACAAAGGCTTGCGAAACTAAGTAGCGCCTTTTCCTTTTTGAATAACCCATTCTCATTATCTTTCATAAGTAAAGTGGGCGAACCTATAGGTCCTTAGTAGCGTTGACAAAGAAGAACAGCCAGTTAAAAGACAGCGAATCTTTTTCTTATTTTATGACTTCCACTTATCGATCCCGGCCCAGAAAAGTGACCGACCAGGGCCCTATTGATGAATGAAAGAAAGGGTTTATGAGCCCTAGCCCTGTAAGCCCACACCTGTGTAGAGTAGATCGTTCAACACCTGCGGCACAAACCCATTTTTGACCTATTGGTCCTAGTATCATAGGCGACCGAACGGCCGCCCCCTAATTACTAGACCGACCTGCTATAATAATTCCATAAACACCTAGCGAAGATATGGCAAACAAATAAAGTAGCCCTATGTTCGGATCTGACAATACCATACCATAATCAAAAGGTACAACGGCCCGAGCGACCAGACTTAACATAAATGTAGCCACTGGAGCCATTCTAAAAAGGGAGAAATTAGCACTACTTGGTGAAATAGGTTCTTTTAGAATCAATTTCAAACCATCTGCTATAGGTTGTAACAATCCAAACGATCCCACTACATCAGGACCCTTTCGACGTTGCACAAAAGCCATTACTTTACGTTCAGCTAGCACTAAAAAGGCTACTCCTAGTAGAAGTGGTAGAATTATTCCAAGTATTTCCGCTGGAACAGCTATGTACATTTTCGATTTTCTATTCACTCATGATCTGGCCTGGTCGACCCGATCATGATATTTCACTCATGATCTGGCCTGGTCGACCCAATCATGATATTGAAGGATGGGACCTTTTCTCGAAAAAAAAACTCTGGATCCTTAGATGTGAGGTCTGCCCGTCCGGCGGCGGTCCCTCAAAATCTTTTATTATGGTGGCCCCCCCCCTCTCGCGCCTTTTTCGAGAAAAATCCTCGTAGAAGGCTTTCATTTCCTTCTCGGTTTTTTCGTTCAGCTGCAAGAGTTCCCCTAAGGTCCTTTTCTGGATTCGTCGGAAAGCCTCGGCGTCCTGCCGTTGGACTTCCTCAGCCCCAAACATCCTGAGGCGTTCTGCCTTGCTCGCCTCGATAGAATAGGGGTCCGAAGGGTCCCAGACGCGCTTCTTCCGCAGCTCTTCCTGCTCGGCTTCCCGCAGCTCTGAAGAAGAGGCTGGCTTCGGCTCCATCTCCTGAGCAGGAGATGGAAGCTCGTTCAGATCCGGCAGCGGGGTGCCGTTGAGATCCGGCAGGGTTGACGGGCCCGCCTCGCTTCTGCCTTGATCCATAAAGTTTCCTTCAATGGGGGCATACTGTTGTCCCTCAACAAAAGAGAAGATGATGCCCAAAATGGGGCCGACTTCCCACCCTACTCTTTTCTTTGGAAGAAAAAGGAGATCCCTTTTCTTAGGAGCAGAGATTCTACCTTTATAAAAAGCAGATTCAAATCCAAACCTAAAAAGAGATAAATAGATAACCAAATCAAAATGACAGTAGAGAATAATAGAAAAGGCAAGAAGCATCTACGGAAAATAGGAAAGGTCGAACTATTGGAAGAAAATAGAAAAGGAACACCGAGTAGGATCAAAGAAACTAGCAGACTAATCACTAAATAGATACAAATAGGTGCAAATTCTGACATTGCTTATTTCGATTTTTCAACCAATTAGCCACATTCAAGGTGACAGGATTCGAACCTATGGCCCTCTGTACCCAAAACAGATGCGCTGACCAGACTGCGCTACACCTCGTCTCACCACCCCGGAGCATATAGATCCACCCGATCGATGAACACTCAAACCGAATTCGCCCATCCTTTTTGGCACAGGGACGCGAGAACCAATCCGAGTAATCCACCGCTTTTTTTAGAAAAATCTGCCTCCAGAAAGATAGGGCGACGCCAAAAAGCCGTATAGTGCAGGAGCGCTCACATTTTTTGGCTTACTCTTTCACTTTTCTTTCCATTCCAAATCCGGCTCGCTCCCGGCTACGTGTCCTTTGGACCCTTCGCCCGCTTAGAAGTGGATTCGAACCACTGACACAAGGATTTTCAGTCCTTTGCTCTAACCAGCTGAGCTACCTGAACCACTTTCCTAAAGTCTGTTTTCTTCATCGAATAGCGCCCTACCTTACCACTTGATTAGTAAGGGAAAAGCAAGCCCTTTACTAAAAAAAAAAAGAAAGGGCTTTTTCCGTCAAGCTTTCGAGCAGCTCTTTCAACTGCCGCCTAATCCTCCAACATGCTCAAGAACCGAGAGCCGTCCAGTCCCTGGACGGCCGGAGGGAGCTTGCAACTAGAAAGAAGACGGTCAAACAAAAACAACGCGCAACGGGCTCTCCGCTCCGTCTCACTAAGTAGTGCTATTCTGTCCTCCGGGGGTCCCCAAGAGGTTCTTTCTCTCACGTAATTTCGCCCGCCCGTTCCACTTCCGTGCCGGAGGAAATGGGATTCGAACCCATGATACAATCTTCTTGTATGTCGATTTAGCAAACCAATGCCTTAAGCCGCTCAGCCATACCTCCAAGTTGTTGATCGGAATGGAATTTGATGTGCCGGGTTTGGTTGGTTGCCCGAAGGGCTATCTGATCCGATCAACTGCGTAAGCCGTAGCGCGCTAGCGCGCGTACTCTTCCTCTATGAACGAGACTCCATCCAAATCTGCCACTCGTTGGGCGACGCCTTCTTTTCTATGAACACCCCACCACTGAATAATGAACTTTGCCAGTTTTCGCCTCCGACGCGACCAGGAGAGAACACACGGTCAAGCCAAGCCCGCCTGAATGGAATGGAATTAATATCTCCTTCGTCTGGTAGAGAAGGGAGAAAGCCCGGGGAACTGGACTGTGACTCTTCTATTACATTACGGAGAAGTCCATTCTCGTTATGATCGATCCACGTCCTACCGTAGTGCCCGGAGAACCAGGCTTGCTTAGCAACCAAAGCTAGCTTACTAACGCGAAGGCGTTTTTCGTTGATTGCACGAGCTAGACAGTCAATCCAGCCGTTTTCTTGCTTGGTGCGCTAGTGCGCCTGACTTATAAGTAGGCGTTTTCTTATCCGCCTATCAGCTCTTTTTAACTGGCCTGAAGCTTAAAGACAAATGGCCATAGAGAGCGATGAACTCATCAGACAGCTGCCAGCTAGCCTTGCACTTCCTTATTCACTCTTGAACTACAAGAATGCGTCACTGAAGACCGTCATGCTTTGCTTGATCTCCTGCGCCTACCAGGACGGATTTGCTTTACACATACCTGATTACTTGCTACCGGAAACCGAAGCACCTATGCTTGCTGCCTTAACTCCACCTTCGGAAAGATCCTATTACACAACAAGTATAGTGTTAAAGGAAAGGGAAGAGAGAGATTGAAAGGAAAGAGAATCGTAAAAAGATAATCGTACTGATTGCGCCTATTACTATGGACTAGACCGATTAGGGGAATGCTACCGCTTACCTTAGACTGCTAAAGGGAAGAGAACGGATTGCCGTCTATGATACAGGTATGAATTAGCTACTCAAAAAAGTAAAGTATATCATAAGTCCAATACGACAGGCTACCCCCCTATTTTAGTGATTAGACTAGCTCTTGAAGGGGGACATCCTTAAGGAAGAGTATAGGGGCTTATACAATTCATTTGTTCTCCCCTCAGCCCCTAAGCGCTGGCTTCACTCCATTTGAAAGTGAAAGGATAGGCCTTTGTACTAGAAGAATGCAGATAGGAATCCGGAGAGTGAAGAGAGGAAGGAACATGAGGCATCCTTCTTGCAGGAGCTCGGACTTCAGTTCGAGCCAACGAAGGAAGCAAGCGCAGGGATTCACTTGATCGGATGGAGCCGGCTGTCAATTGCAGCAGTATCGGGATTCGGAAAGGACGCGGTATGCTTTGGATCGTAAGAAGAAAATGTTCTCATTCTCAGGAATCGATTTAGATCGATATGAAAAGGGCCTAAGGGCCTGACTTTCCGACTTACAGGTCCCCACCAATAGAATAAACCTCGGCCGACTGGGTATGACGTATGAGGGAGGGGCCAAGAGACGGATTTTCGCCGTTGGAAACTATCTAAATCAACGTCTGCTTCAGCCAGTCCTGGTTGATGAAGGTCTTGAGTAGGATCCGATCCCACAGGATGGGACTTTCAATCAGACCAGACCTCTTCGCTAGTGGGCGAATCCACCCTCTTATCTTATGATCTTAAGTCGGCCACAGACCATGGGCCTCTTCTCTATCTATTTGAGATCCTGCATCTTCGATAGGTCTTTCGCGTCTTCGCGTGAATTCATCTTTCGCTATGAACAGATGTGCCTTTTCTTAAGGGCAGGAGACCTCTTAGGCTTTCTTTCCTTTCGTGGCGGGGCTTGGCCTACTACACATCTTGGCCTCTGTTCGCTCTATCGCATCATAGTTTGGTGGGGCGCAGACTTAGTTCGTACGGGACAAGCCTTTGCTAACTATGCTGTGCTCGGTGATGATGTTCTCATTGCTGATGAAGCAGTTGCCTTAGAATACAGACGCTCTCTGAGCTCGGGGTGCCGGTGAGGGAGCAAAAGTAGCTCATCTCGTATTCCGGGTGTGGGGAGTTTGCGAAGCCTTTCAGGGTGAAAGCGATGAGTAAGGTTTAACGTAGTCCTGTCTCCGCTCGGAAGGGGTTTTCCGCATTCACTACCGCCGGGAGAAGGACTCTGTAGAGAGGTTCTCTACGTTGGCCAGGATTGGATCGCGCCTTATCAACACTCCAAAATAAGCGCTCTAAGCGCGTGTAGCTAGGATGTGGGCGATGTATTCGACTCTATCCAGGTCATCTTGAATGGTGGCTCGGTCGTGGCTCTTCATCCTTATATTTAGGGGTCAGCTGATCACATACCTAAGATCCGTTATGATTCCTCGCGATTTCAAAGTCGCGCCTTCTGAATGCTTTCTGCATCCCAATGCGGAGGTCTTTACGGAATATACTGTACTCAGAGGTTGGCTTAGCCAGTGGCTAAAGTACGTCCATTGGTACGCAAAAGTAGCAATGTCTTCGGATCTTAGCTTAGAATCTTTCTTCGACGATCCCGTTGTTGAATCTAACTGGAGGTTAACTGGAACTGATGCCCGCGGGGTCCGGTTCGCTTATCTCTGGAAGCTCTTCTACATGGTTGCTAAGATGCCTCAGGGGCCTAGGACGCCTATCCTCGCACCCCCTTTCTAGAGGGTTTTCTACCTTATCTTCTGGGTGGCTGTGATGGCTCTAAGTACTTGGTTTTGGCTGAGGGACTAATCCAACCTCGGTCGAACAGGGGCTTGGTACGCACCAGCCGAGTCCCAACATCAAATAGAAGACTGACGGCGTCGCTGAACCAACGTTAACTAACCGAAGGCAAGGAAGCTTGTCGTTCTACTGTACTGATTTGCGAGCTATGAGCTGGCTATGAGTTATGCCTCTGTAAGGCAGTCCTGAACCGTAGTCTCCTTCGTTCTGTCTCAGTCCATTCCTGATCTGAGTAAGGAATGTCTTCTTTCGTTCCTCGCGCTTGCGACTATTGCTATCCCGTTCTTTGCTATGAGACCCCGAAGCTACTGGCCAAGATTGACTGACTTCTTGGAAATGGTGTAGGCGTAGAAGCGAGATGGCACAGAATCTCAATATGGAGTTGACATCGTTGAGTTGACATCATTGAGTTGAACTTGGGAAGGAGACCTAACTTTAACGGAGTCGAGTTCCCGATTTCTTGCGGACCCTTCTTCATTTAGGTCCTTTTGAGCTAAGGCTCAGTACTAAAAAGAATCCTTCTTTCCTCTAAAGTCAGTCTGAGAATACCCTGGCTTTCGTTCCTCATCTTACCCCTACCCTACCGTTCCCGTCATTAGTTCCTCATCTTAGTATGAGCCCTGTGACTTCTACTTAGTAAGTATTGGTTGGCTGCCTTTCGAACCCATGATCCTCATCCTTCTAAGTCTGTTCTGTTGTTAACTTTGTTCTTGCCTCTATCATTCGGAAAAACCCAAATCGATGGGAACAACGAGTTAGATGGCGCTACCTAGATTCCGGCTGCTCTTTCTGTGATGCTATTTCGGCCTCGTAAAGATCATATACTTCACCGGGTCTTTCTGGAGATCTATCAGTACGCCATCCGCTCCATATCTCTGCAAGTCATCTATTGGCTCGTTTCGTAGGATACAAAGAGGTAAAGATGTGTTCTTTTCTCCCATGCTTTCCGTTGGTCAACAACCAACAAATATGGGTGGTTCGGGGCATACTTCGATCTAGTCGGGTCAGTCTCGGTAGGCTCAGTCAGAGCAAGACATAAAAAAAGGAAAAATGAATTGAAATAGATAGTCCGCACCTCCACTGATACAATGTCACCCCTCCACAGGAACCAATAGAATCTCTCAGGACAGCTGGGACTAGCCTGACTCACGTTCCTCGCCTGCCTAGCGTTCACAGCCAGCCCTCTTTTTCACGGTAATAGTCCACCGACTCCCTACTATTTCCCCGTCGAATACGGCAAACAGGAAAAACTAGAGTTCCGATACAAAAGTCAAACAAAAGTACTAGAAAGAAGACGGTCAAACAAAAACAACGCGCAACGGGCTCTCCGCTCCGTCTCACTAAGGATAGAAAGATAGGAAGAAACAATGAGGTAGGGCTCGTCCCATCATAGGATAATAGAGTGGGTTCCCGAGCTTGCTGCGCTAGGAGAAGAGAAGCATAGGACTGATTCTCATAAGAGCATCTCTTTTCATTATATACGGAAATATGAAAAGTAGACCTCTCTTTCCTCGGAACTGAAATCGCTGTCCTAGTCCCTTAGCTACTTCACTCGGGTAGCTTGCTCATGAAACTCCCGTTGCCACATCGAAACCTCGTCTTTTTGGCTTAAAAAAGCTCTTTAAGCTATACGCAAAGGGAGACTCAGGAAAAGGGTACAGCATTTAGTCCCACTTTCGGGCGAGGCGATTCCTACTTCCGGAAAACCCGAACCATGACTATTTTCTTATTTAAAACCAGCAAGGCGCTTTGCTCGGTCGCAGATAAGAGAGACTGCCCTACGAATGCTAGGGGGTCTCAGTCTCAGAGACCGAACTGACCTAACAAGAGCTGCAAGCGAGAAAGAGCCAGAGGTTTCATTTCCTTAGTCTTTACTTAAATATTAACCCTAGCTGCAGGAGAAAGGGTCCGTAGGACATATTCACCCTTCTTTTAGTTTAGAGAGACCATAGGGATGCCCTAACAGATACTTGACTCCTAACTCAGATCACGAAGTACAAAAGAAATCCAAGTCAATTCGGCAGCAGCTTAGACTTTCCCGAAGGCCGAGGAGAAGAAGTCACTCCATTATTGCTTATGCGGAAGACTCACTCAATTCTTTATGAAAAATGGAAGAGAGCAGAGGGTTTAAAAAGGACAATTTTTGCATTTGAGGTCGTACAAAGGGACCCCTTGAAAGTCACGCTTTTGATTAATAGACATGGGCTCCGAAAAGGTTTAATCAGCCAACACCAAGAAAGAGTCCTAAATTCCTACCGCTTAACAAGTTGAGAGATTCTATTATTCCCAATGGATGAGCTAAAAAGAATGCGAGCTGAGCCGGAACGGCAGGACGAGACTTTCTCACTTGGACAACAGGAGATGTGGACACTAATTGTACTTACCCTTTTTGCCTTTGATTTTGAATAAAAAAAAGTCGAGTGCCACTGGCTGCTACAGTATTTTAAAGGAAGGAAATCGCGAATGTACTTCCGGCCGAATTGGCGGAAATAACCGCTATTGTAGTAGTACTTCTTGCCGAAAGGATGGAAAGCGCTATGTATGGATTTACGAATCAGCGAATGGCGGTTTCACCTAAAAATCCCTTACTCCGTGTTTGGGCTAAAGTAGTTAGTTATATCCTCACTAAACGGAAGTCTCTTAGTAACTAGCATAAGCTCCTCCGGGGGGAAAGCCTAACTAAGGAGTATTCGTCACGGGTTATACACAGCATGAGTATTCGCGGGCTATCCACAAGCATTAGTTCTCCCCCTGACCTGCCTCTGATTGCTTATCTCCGATTGCAGACTTGGACTCCTTTCCTTGAACTGAGCGAGTAGGCACCAAAGCAAGCTCAAAGGAGGAAGCAGTGCACCAAGGCACGGTCTGGTCTTGTTGACAAATCGAGTCTTAAGGGCCTATTTATCGCATTGGAATGGAACCATACAATTATTGACCTTTCGCAGCCCCTAACCCCAGCATGCACGAGGAAGTCAAAGTAAATTATCGGAACATGCTTGTAGGAATTTGGAAGGAAATCTATACCACTTTTAGTAAGAGGGTGTCGGAACGGGAGGGAGACTGGGTAATAAGATAATGAACACCGTATCCGGGATGGTGAGCGGCACTTTTTTTTATCCTTTTAGAAAAGCCTGCCTGTCAGCCCTGCAAGGATATCCAACCATAGAAATTTAGGGCAACCGCTTCAATCTCTTCGCCACGATTAGGTTCGTGAAGTTACCTACTTAAGAGGTTACATTAATGTACTTCCCGTATGGAGTGACTTGCACAATCTGCTTATAGCTTATAGTATACTGGTCCCAGCTCTTGCTTCAGGAACTCATGGTTACATGGTATCGTCCGCTATTCGACAGTGCTCTCATAACGAATTGATAGGTAACGATCACGGGAAGACATTTTCTTCTTGCTTGCCTAATCCGTTGAACCCGGGTGATCTTTATCAATCCATTGCCTATTGTCTTGTCCCCCGGAAGAAGCCGCTCCACTTTGGTGCGCAGCGCTCGCTCTTGAGGGAACGGAACCAAAGATTCATGGGGGTCGTTTATAAGAGAGAGAAGAGCTAGAAAGATGGTCCCGTTAGATCAGTGTTTAGTAATTGGAGCCGGTTGGCTCATTTTATCACGCACACGGAATTTTCCGATCTTACTGCTGAATGACATCATTTTATATTCCTAACTCTCTCCCACTTGATCCTGCAAGCCTATACTTCTTTCTTTGATGGCTGTCACTGCGGGTCGCTTGCTTGATTTGAAGGACTGCCCGACCAAAAAAAAAAGCTTGCTTCATTCCCTGCCCTACCACATGAACTCTTCTGTGCCCTTCTCCTAGAGAGGAGGTTGAAGTAGAAGCGGATGAAAGCCTGGCTAGAGCGAATAGAAAGAGTGGATTGTGAAACTCACTGCCCGGTCTAATCCTCCTTTTCCCGGATGCTGATCTAGAAGCTAAAGCTAATCACCGGGCTCTAACCCTTGCCAAATAGAGGATTGATTGAGCCACCCATCGTCGGATTCTAGTACCTCCTACCGGTTTGCTCATCGCATGCTGGTTATCGGAGTAGAAGCTGCATCACTAATCGCGGATGTTTGGACATCTTTAGGAGTTGAGTAGCTGCCCACCATCCCCTTCTTCAATGAGAGAGGACTCAACCCCCGGCTTGTTACGGTACGGCTCGGTATAGCAAGGGACGAAGTAGTTGATGTGATGACAAGGCATCCCCGACAGTTTGAAGGAGTAGTGCCATTGGTATCATTCCTGTCTTTGTTGGTCCAACTCGTGTCTGTTTTGAATTCATGTTGTAAATTTGAGTAGTATGCCCTATCCGTCAGTATGTGATGCATTAAGAGTAAAAAGGAGTAGCTCCCCTTCTGACTGAAACAACCGAACCATCTAACCTTCAGTCTGAACTCTCTGGATCAGTTAGTCATTCACATTCCGTAGTGGAGGAAGAACGCTTTGGGCACCGGGCACAGTGGTCAGCTGCTCAGCGCACTAAAGTAGAAAGAAAGCAACGTCACCAACTGAATCGCTATAAGCTCAGAGCTAAGCGAACCGAACGAACGGAGTAAGGTCCGACCACTGACTGAATCCAGAGCAGCACTGTTGGCTCTATTCTCTATAGTCTAGGGGCACGGAAGAGCGTTTTGGTGGTAAGCAATAATAGGGAACTTTGAATCAGGAGCAGAGACCGCCCTATCTTGTTGGTTCTTTTTCTTTCAACACCATGAAAGTCAGTCAATGTTGGCTTCCTCGATTACATAGTTGACCACACGCATTCAACGGTAGGGAGTAACACCTTCTGTTTACAATTTGGAACGTAAATTCCAGAGATACTCATCGAGTGGACCATACCAAGGTGCGAAGCGAAAGCTCCTTCTTTGCTTTTCTGATCTCATTGTGGAAGTACCGTGTAGAGATAGGCACCTTATCTATGCAATAACGATCTCACTCTTCAAGACAGATTCGTGAAAGGTCAATCTACGCCATGGAAGTTTCATTGCTGAATGACTTGTCTGCTACCAACTCCTTCCTCTATGGGTAGGGCATCTCTACATGTGAGACCTTGTATTGTATAAAAATTTCTCACATACCGGATTCCCGAGGAAGAAAGAGAGCTTCTCTCCTCCTTGCTTTCATGCATAGCAGACTAACAAGCTGAAAAGTGATCTCGCTGTACCCGATCTCCAAGCACTGACATTGAGAGAAGAGTGGAACGGGACTCGCTTTATATTATAGGGGACTTCCCCGGAGACTTCTCAACTCATATCGGAGCAAGGAAGCAAGCAACCTACTGAGACTGAGACCGCGTGAAGCAATACCACATTCTAAATACCCCGGCAGACAGCGATGTAGGGCTTCGTTCTTCTCTTGTTCCTGTTTCCATACGGTATAGATTGGCCGATCGTTCCCCTTCCTCTGGAAAAACTAGAAAATCGCATTTCCCTTTAATAAGTGGCATGTCAAAAACGAGAAAACAGAAGAAAGAAAGACCGATCGAGGAAAGGAACATCCCGTAGAAAGACTTGTCCCAAGGAGAACAACCGGGAACTTCTCCTACAGCTATGAGTGAAACCCATTCGATAGCGGATTTCCCATGCCGACCCAATATCAATACATGGAGGTAGTGTAGATCGAGTGAAAGAAGATAAGGCAGGGCAGGGCAGAGAAAGACTGATAGCTATTACCGGGCCTACTGAGTAAGGCGAGAGCACTAAAGATCATTCTGTTCCCCTCTCCATTGGAAAACCAACAAATGGCACTTTCCCCGTGAGTAGCATGTCAAAAACGAGGAATTGAGATCCCACCTATATTTAAAAGTAGTCTTTTTTTGCCATCTTTTGAGGGTTCCTCACCGACGACATTGACTCAAAAAAGACGGGGTTCATCGCAAAAGTTCAATTTCGAGGTTCCTCTATGGAGTGAAATCGACTTCGTCACTTTTGCCAGCGAGATCAAACAATTCCAAGATTTACATACCCTCCTTAAGTAAAACAGGGCCAGTCAATTTTACAAATGGGTGGCACGAAAAGTCTCATGATTGGAACGATCGGTCACGTGGGGAGGAGCGCCTTCACTCTGATCGATCCATGGAAGTTGCGGGTCGAGGTGAATGAAAGAGACAAAAGACAGGACCAAGCTATAGGGATGTTTCAACCCGTCTTGCTTGAAGCTATGTTCCTAGCACCAAACAAGCCAAACCGAACCATATCGAGAGGGAGGAGAATCGCTTGCCTAGCTTGACTTGACTATTTGGCTAGGTTAGCTACTGTCCGGACGGGTGGGACTGTAGCGTCGGCTTCGCCGTTTGAGAAGACCGCCCGAAGGCGGATCCGGAAACCGTACCGTATCGGAGCAGGAAAGGACTTCGAGCAGGAGCAGGGCACTTCGATATAGAGAATCTCTCTCTCTTCCCGGTCGCTACAACACTAAACTAACACTAAACAAGTATCTATAAGCGAGCGAAGGGACTAACCACATTCAGAGGCTCATTATAGCCCGTCCTGCAATCCTCCAACTCATTGGGTGGGTGACCAACGTCTTTCACAATGACGTCTACCGCGAAGTTATGATAGCCACCCCTACTTTGGACGCCGTTCTCATCTCTGGTTTCTATGGCGAGGCGGAGTAATAACATCGACCTTGCTCTTTCACGGTGGAGTATTGAGACTCACACCTTTCCTCTAGCGTGGGGTGAAGCCGGGCACACGCTCGAAGGCACATGGGCGCTGACGAGACTTCCTATCCTAGTGGGTCCTAGCTGTTCTATTTCCTTTGTTAGAATAAGTTAGTTCAATAGGTTCTCTCTAGACCTACGCTTGACTAGCGCCCCTCTCTCCTCTTTAGGTGATACGAGAGAGCCGATATGGTTGCTCCGGGTATGAGAACGAACCAGAGGAAGTATGAAAGAAGCGTGAGCCCGCAACCCCGTTACTGTCTCACTTCCGCCTTGCTTTCTATTTCCATATTCCTCTCCATTCGATTCCCCGGCCGAAAGAAGTATTCTCAGTCGCCGAAGGCTCGCTCAGTTACACCCGGAAAAAGAAAGCTTTTAGTGGGAGACATTGGATGTTGTCAACCGGCCAACACTGGAGGTATTCCATACTCCATGGATTTCAAGTCTCCTAGACTTCGACCTAGAGTTAGTCTAATGTATATAGATGCAGCATGATGGCATGGCACATAGACAGGATATGTCACATAGTTCCTAGCCGGTAGGCCCTGTCCTAGTTTGGCAAAGTTCTAGGGCTTTCTATGTATGTACAAGGCTGGGTTTTGGTCTCAAAAGGGGCTCCTCGGACTCGAAGCCATATACATACCTCCCAATGCAAGAGCATACACTCAAGCAGCGGTAATGCCGATTCCAAGCCCAAGTCCAATCAATGAAATTGAAAGACGAACTGAAATTGCTAAGGCCATTCATCCACAGCTAAAGGAAGGCTACTAATGTAAGAATTTCTTCGAAAGGTGGATAAGGGCAGGAAAGAAAGAACCCGAACTATACCGATCTAGGAAGCAGAGGCTGGCTCTATCCATACAGGGAAGACGCAAGTAGTCTTACTACAAAGGTGGGGGGAAGACGGTAGAAGCGATTTACGAAAGAACAAAGAACTTATTCAATCAATAAAAGAAGAAATCCAAAACGTCGAGGGTGGCTCACAACCTATTACACAATTTGTTGTGGTCAACCTCCTACTACTAGCCATAGAACAAATAATATTCTTTAGGATAGCACACGTGTACCTTACTATCATTGTCCAAATAAATTGGATTTCTAGAATTACATGGAAAGGGATCATCACCTGGTCCAATAGACACGATCTTTCCAGCCAGACCGAGTTCTTCCAATAATGCATATCCAGCTTTTTCGTCGAAGATTACTTCATCATTTCCTCTTGTCGATATAAAGACTTCATTGATGAATCTAGAAAATGCTATCCCAGGAAACCTTTTTTGAAACTCACGATCAAAGATGTCCTTTAAGACAATATTGAATAATACCCTCGAGATTTCACCCTCAGGTGGCATACCACCCATGCTTATATCTGACCTATCATTTCCATAATCATCTATGATAGGGAGAAAAAGGAAAGATTCAATCCAGCTACAGGTTCCCCTATAGCTACCCTGTTGCTACTTCATTCGAGTTGTCTTGCCTTCCATTCCGCCGTCAGTCAGCCTACTGTGGAAGGGGTGACTTTCCGTCTCCATCCTTCCTACCGTGAGTGCAGCACTATCTATTGAGCTTCTCTATATTGATCCTATGATAGTGGCTTATTTCTTTGTCTTCATTTCCCTCCTCATCAACTGGGACATAAAAAGTGTACGACGGTTCTAGTACCTCTTTTATGATGCTGTTCCAGAGCGTAGCAATAACTCTTTCCTCTGCCAGTCTATCTAAATCACCCCTCAACACGCTTCCCTGTTCTAGTAGTATATAAGGGACGACATATCTCACGGAGTCAATGAAGTTTTCGGCTTCCCCCATACGATCCCCATTGATTATGCAAATCTCAATGAAAGATTGGTAGTCTTCACTAATTTGTTTAAGCTGTCTTCTATTCTCCTCTTCTATATAAAGAATTCGTAAAACCGGATCAAGTAGTCCAACTAGAATGATTTTCTCCTTTTGGGTGATACCCATATAATGATATAACATTACCCCTTCCCTGAGACTTCCCCGCTCCATAATTTGACTTCCATGTACCAAACAAGAAGCAATCCAGTCCAACAGGGCACCAACCTCTCCAAGCTCCCTATCTTTATAGATGGGTGGATTACCGTGCTTTCCTAAATACTCAACAAAGCGCTCTCCCAGAGTTGATTCCGCTTTCTCAAAAGACGGTGGTAGACCAGAACTATGATCCCGTTGTCTACTAGTAGTATACGACATCTTTCTCAAAGACCCCATTTTCCCTTCCAAATGAGACAGGAATTTGTTTACTGAGAACATGTCACACTTATTCCCTCTAATCAAGGATACACCTTTCGACTTTTTCATGCTGATTCGAACTTTGTTTTAGAAGAAAGAGATTATTCCCTAAGTGCTTGTTTGTCAGTGCTCGGCCCATCTTTAGGGCCCTAGACTGAGATTAGTACATTACTCCTATTTATGCTTGTGTTAAGCATGACTCACTTATGAATCAAGTAGGATCCCAACAAGCGGAATAGCTGGTCTCATTCGACTGCTGCTACCTGACAGCTCCTGACCGAGAGCTAAACCTGACTTGACTTTATGGCTTCCTTCCTATTACCAGACCTGCTTACTTACTTTTGTACCGGAAGCGGTTACGGTGCCTCTTTCCTTTTGTGACTGCTTTCTTTCCTATTGCTTGTGTTGTGCCAGTTGAAGGGCTTGCTACTCCAACTCCAGTAAGATTAGATAAATAGAAGAAAGAGTAAGGTTAGATGAGAAGTCATTCTTGCTCTCGTCAGGCTGAACTGGAACCCAATTCCAACGCTTCTGTACACTCAGGAACATAACCCACTGTTAAGAGGGTTGCTACAATGATTCCCAATCCGACAGCTGTCATCGTAGCTCCGGTAGCTGTAGCAGGTATCTCTACTGTGTTAAATGGTGGTTGATTCTCGAGCAATACTGCTACGTTCTCGGATACATTTCTAGCTTCATAAAATTGCAGCTTTTCTTGGAATAGCGAGGTAGTATAATCTTGGTTAAAGAAAGGAGTTAATCTATCTATTATTGGAAAATAATTCATATAGTCATCCGTATAGGGGGGCGAGAATGAGAACCACACTGTACATCCTACCCCCAATATAACTAGCACTAAGAAGCGTCCATACTTACCGTTGTATAAACTTACGACTTGGACTAGAATTGGAGTGACATCCCATAGAACAACCTCCTTTAAGCTATGGATAGACATCCTATCCCCTAGCCCCCTGTTATTCCAGGAATCGATATACTTGGTTAAACCTAGCCCCCTACTAATTAATCGGAGTATGGAAATGTCTTGTAGAGTAAACCGATGCCTGGTGGAGGGTTGTTGGATGGGAAAATCTATTTGAAAGAATTTGTAATCGATATCGATGCTTATAGCAGTTTTTTTTCTATTATGATTTAACCATTCCAATAACTCCGGCGGTAGTTCACTGGGAGTCTCCCTTAAACTCTCAATAAAAGAAGAATTATCCCCCCCGTCATCGGGCCTGCCTAAAACAAAATAAAGCAACAACACAGCTGTTTTTACAAAGTTATTAGTTACCACAGTGTCAGGCGGAACAGTGTCAGGCGGAACAGTGTCAGGCGGAACTGCAGCTGACTCAGACCCTTTCTCTGTCAGCAATTTCTCCTCCAAAGAAAGCTTGTAGAAGTCCTTACATAATGCAAACATTTGTAGATTCTCAAACTCATATAGGAATATATACCACCAATCTTTCTCAATGTCAAGATACCTCATATCACTATTTAGGTTTTGCTCTTCCTCCTCATTGTCTCCCGCCCTCTCCTCAGGATTCCTCTGCTCTAAGACTAGTGGAAGAAGGGGCAAGAGTGTCTTCGCTCCTACACCTTCCTACACGAAGGGCTGCTCTTACTCTTAGGAGTTCTCTTTCCCTGTTGCTAGAGTTATTTCTTCCTAGTTCTTTCTCTCCTAGTTATTCTCCGAGGACTGTATTTAACCGTCTATGAACTTCTAAGACGGATTCCTTTTTCTCTGATCTTTCATGCCTTACTCTTTTATTCTGTAACAAAAGAAAAGAGATAGGCACCTATTATAGATAATTAGTGGTTTCGCTGTATTGCTAAATCAGTTCCTTCCCCCCTACCCTCTACTCTAGTATGCTATTGACTTCCTTCTGTGATCTGCCAACTGCAATACATAGTTCCAAGGTAATGAAGATAGGACGTTGTGCGGTAACTAGAAGTGAGTATACTAAACCTTCACGCCTGCTACTTTTATTGATGAATGCGGGGTAAGGACTCTTATTAGATAGATGTGGGCTCAGGACTGTGTTGACTGAAGCTTTCGACATCCCGGAAGGACAAGGAGAGCATCGAGAGGTTGAATCCATAGTAAATAAGATGGCATAGACATAGAATGGGATTGATGGACAAATGCCACATAAGAAGCTTTTATTGACCTTTTTTGCTATCTAACGAGTGCCATCCTAGATTTCTTCTAGTTTTCGTGATTGAGGGTGGTGGGTGGTTAAGACCATGCGTCCTAAGGGCATGGGCAGTGGGTTGGGTATAGATAAATAAGTTTACCTATGAAGGCAATCCGAAGAATTGCTTTGAGGCTGACTATTTTGTTCAATTATGAAGGAAAGTGAGTGATGGCGTGAGACACCATGTTCAGAGCTTCTTCGTTGAATTTGAGCATGCATGTCTTTCCGTCTGGATCTACAACAAAGTAGTTTGATTTCATGGACGGAATAGTCTCGCCGCTTCACCAATCAAAGAATGGGTGGGGGCGAGTGCAGTGAGGTGATCTTTTTCATATCTTTCTTTTCGGATTGGTTTCGTGTGAAATAAGCTCTTCCACTCTCGTGAAATGTTAACTATCCCGAGGCTTACGTAGTGAAAAAGGGAACTAGCTCTTCTCCTCAACCTGTTCCATTTCCGCTAGCTATAGAGCGCACTTTTTCTATGCTTTATTTACTTACTATAGAGGTTTGGAACCCTCAACAACTTGACCCTACCTACCAACAGACTTTAGTACTACTTACTCTCCAGCCGGTCCTTCTTCGGCCACTTCTTCGAACAATTATGAAAGAGTTGGAAGGCCTTCTCATAGCCTGTAAATCGGAAGCCCTAGACCATACCAACTCGCTTCAGACTCACTTTCCAGCTCACAATTGAGAAAGTGTTCAACTTCAAAGGTCGGAGAAAGACTCTCTACAAGCGGATAGGAGTACTTTGCAAGTGCACCAATGTCCCAGAGGAAGGAAGATATGAGTTAGGGCGGGGCATCTCCTTCAATCATGCCAGCCGAGTAGGCTAAGATCTTATCCTTCACTTGAGAAGCAAGCAGTGATAAGCTTTGGTTTGCTCAGCTTTATTCGAAAGGGTGAGTTGATGCTTGGGTGTCTGCTGCTGCAGCCAGGCGAAGCATGATTCTATAGTTTCGGTGGAAAAAAGCCTTCCTTCATGTTGGTCTTTTAAAAAAGAAAATGGTAAGCTCTTGCTCGCGCATTTGGGCTCTTCCCGCGGTAGAGCCTCTCGCCTATCGCGTATAGGCTTCTTCACTCTTCTATAGCGCTTATCGAGGGAATTGAGCTTAGCTTAGCCCTTTAACCAGCGCTTATCGAGGGAATTGTTTCTAAGCCGGCAAAGGCACTGTTTCGCCTACCGACACCGCTCGCTAACCGGTTACCGTCTCTTACCCTTCAATCGGCGGGCCTTGGCTTAGTTTTAGAGGTTAGTTACACATCTATCTCACTTGTAACTACCTGACATAGGCTATCAGACTATTGAGATTACCCCGAAACCAGAGTAGCCAACGGCACTCTTTATTGTGTGCTCTGAGAAACTCCTGGTTAGAAGTCACCTTGAGTCCGCTAAAAGACTAGGGCTATGGTAACTAAACCGGTGTCGGCTACCGTTGACTGCTTCTTTTAGGGTAGGGCTATTACCCCTAAGCCGAAGCGCTGGACTGCACTCGATAATGCTTCTTCTATTTAAAGACGAAGTCCTCGCTCGTGACAACTAGACTTGCACACTCCTTACTTCTGCTATAAGCTATCAAAAAAATAGGGCAGGGAGCTTGTGACTAAGCCGCTAGGGAGACTAATACGAACCCGAATCCGGGAAAGGATCCGTAGACAGCACTGTGGATGGAGTACCGCTCACTGCACGGCTAAGGGAACTCTGTCTTGTATGCTAAGATAAAGTCTTCGGTACAACTCTTCTTTCCCCCGTTCACTCCTCTCCTAACGCAGGCAAGGCAACAAGAAAGCTCTTAGCGCTTCAGTCTTCCATTCCAGGTAAGCAATGCCCTCCTGTCTGTCCTTCTTAGAAAGTAGGTAAGCCTCTCTCCTGTCTGTTCACAAATCGTCTCTTTGAAAGAAGGAGTTCCGGTAAGCAAGTCGGATGTCTCCTAGCCAGCCTGCCCTGTCTCTTATCAAATCGGCTGTTGAAAGATCGGCTGCTCGAGTGAAAGTAGGAATGCCGGTTCTTGGTAGGATTCTATAATGCCTCCTTCTGCTTTTTAGACGAGGAAAGCAATCCAATCAGTGCGGTCAGTCCAGTCAAGTCCTTGACTTCGGTCGTAGGTTGAAAGTCAAGAAGTAGCTGCTCTCCTAGATGGACGAATGAGGATATAGAATAGAACAAGGTAATCCGCAAGTATCGAAAGAGCAGGTAATTCCATCTAAGGATGAGAAAGAGCTCTGCTCTCTTAGGCAAGCAGTAGGGCTTTGGGGAGATCCCCAACCAAGGTAGCTCTTTCGGGTGCGGGGCTTGGTAGATCATAGAGAGAGTCTTTCCTTCCGAAGTCAACTCTTGCGATTGCGCCCCTCATCTATTAGTCTTACAATTTCTATCTTTCTCTTTCGGGCCGTACTCTCGGGCAATGAATGATTTGGAAGACAAAGGGCTAGGCCCCCCTTCCAAATAACAATAAGCAACATAGTAAGTTGGCGCTTCCTGCTCGCGAAAAGCAAGAAGCAGAGAAAAAAGCCTTTACTATAAGGGGGCGCAGCGAGAAGGAGAGTTGCGCGCCAAAAGAAAGAAGAAGAGGGGCAAAGATCAAGTCTTGCAAGGAGCGGAGTGAGTAAGCACAATTGACTCCCTTCTTTCATAGGCAATGAAATTCTTCCTCTTATCCCCGTCTTTGAATTTCATGCTCATGCGCTTAGCAGCAAAATGGGAAAAAGCAAGTTTCACTCTAGAGCCCCTTTCTAGGCCTACTTCTTTCGGGGCTCGCAAAAGCAAAGTCAAGACCGTGTAAGAAGCTATTCTTCTCTCTCTTAGGAAAGTAGGTTCAAGTCAAATGGCTTGCTACAAGCTGGGCTCATGGGCTGCACCGCTTCCCCTGTCCTGTAGTCGTCAGCTCGTTCTTGACAGATCCGATCGGGTGTTCATAATCTGGAGTAAAAGGATTCGAACCTTTGCATGCCGGTACCAAAAACCGATGCCTTACCACTTGGCTATACTCCATACGGCCTGTTAAAGGGTTGGTTGGCCCACCTAACAGATGATGAGATTCTCGAGCGATTTGACCGAATTTTGAAAAGTCTTTCTCACTATTCAGAACTGTGGAGCTTTCGATCGTTCTCGCCTCCCCCGTTTTGGCTCTCGCTCGAATCGGAACCTTTATGCGTTGGTAGGCTTTCGACTCAATCTAATAGTCTACCTATCGGGCGCCAATAAAAGAAAAAGTTTTCGCACGGGCTCATCATCTGATGCAGAACCGATTTCATAACCACCATCCATCACCAATCACATTCCACATCCCACTTCAAACGATTCCTCGGGGAGCCTCCTTTAGAAAGGCATTCCAGCTTCAGAGGCAGGTGAGCCGGGTCAGGAAGGAGTTTGACTGCTGGGATGGGATCGGATCCTACTCGAAGCACTCCACCACGAATAAGAGTCTTCGGGTTGGATAGGCAGTAGAGATAAGAACTCCTATCTTTAGGGCGGGCTTTCAAGACAGAGATGCACTACTCCATCTGGAAAGGGCTTTCCCTCGGGGGGAAAGAGAAGAACCCCTTATTTAAAGGTAAAGCCAGAAGAGAAGGGAGTCAAAAATCAATAGAAAAAAGACCTTACCGGCCGACGGGACTCTACCTACGTCTGGGTCTTATCCCATCTCAAACTCGGATGTTGAAGAGTGCCCTTGAACTGCAGATCAATCATAATAAACAATACAAGAAAAGAAATGGATTCTCCTGCCGGCGAGAAAGAAAAAAAGCGGGAGGGAAGAGGATATTAAGGATAGTCACTCCACTCCATAGATAGTGCACGCAGATTCTTCTTTCATTTTCAATTCCTTTCGGGTCGGAAACGCGGGCTGCTGGTGGGGCTGTGCCCATTCTCCCTATTCTTCCGCTTTACAACCGGAATAAGGAACCTTAGAATTCACCCTACCTGTCGATGAAAAAATGGGATTTGAGAGGACCACCCGCTAGCGGATCAGAAAGATTTGTATGGAATGTCCTACTCCTGCCTGAGCTTTCCGATCAGCCAATCCCCTATTTCAGGGACATCTGTGTTTGTGTTAGGTAGGCCCAGGGATCACGGATTATGTAGAATGGGCCCACCCCTCTGGCCTATCATTTGTTGGTCGATCCGGCTGACGGCTCCTCATCTCCTACGTCTCTATGGGGGCCCTTCATACAAGTTTGCTGCTAGGAGTCCCTCTAGTCGAATCAATAATCAATAGAAGTCCAAATAGAAGTTTACTGACCTGGCTCTTCAATCGACGATCTACTGCTCCCTCTTAGTTGCAGATGCCCATGTTTTGTTTTGATTCGAAAGCCCTAGCCAGTGAATGAATCGCCAGGAAGATCGGAGTATGAAATTCCTCCTCCCTTCCGTCCAGTTTGAACCCGTCCCAGCAACGAACACCTTCCTACTGAAAAGTGAGGCTCCGCCCTTCCCCTAGAATCCACTCCGGGCCGGAGGAGCAGCTAGTCCAACTTCTTGAGCAGTCGAGATATTGAACAACGAACATCTGATTGTATTCCTTGCCTCACCCTGAGATGAGAGGGAAGGTCGATTTGACTCGAATCCTGGACCTGATCTTTAATCCTACACCGGTTAATGATGCGATGGGAGAAGTTTTTCTTTTGTCATTTTTTCATCAATGCTGGCCCAGTCGAGGCTCGTCCATGCCCAATCCCAATGGACAAACCTTCGATTTGCCCCTAGCTCTATAATCCACCCGTCTTCCCCAGTCCCTGAAAGCCCTTACGGGGGCTTAGCCCTCTTTCTCAACTCGAGTCTTAAGTTCAGCGGCTTTCATCCACCTGCGCTAATAAGACAAAGAAACTAAGAGTCTATGCCTCTTCTTTATCGAGGGGATTCCCATCATTTGAAGTCTCCGGCGAAGGAGACAAGGGCGAGGCACCGAACATGTTCTATCCTCAATCTCCATCCGTCATTAGTAAGATAATCTCAATTCGCTTTTCCTCTTCACTAGTACACTGCGCGCTACAACTAGAAGCCCCTTTTCTAGTAAGGCGCTAGCGCGCAACGGCTGATGAAAAGCTAGCAACTTGTTAGGAGTAGGTTTTGGCTTGCCCCTTTCTTATTATTAGGAAGATAGGTTTGGAACCCTATACAAGGGGCTGCTTGCTGCTCGCCCCTCTCTCGTCAGGGGCTTATGCACTCCACTCGTTACCACTAAACGACGAAGCCAGGAGCGGAAGGAGGGACTTGAACCCTCAACCTCAGCCTTGGCAAGGCTATGCTCTACCATTAAGCTATTTCCGCCAGCTACGGTAGTGGCGAAGCACTACTGAGCAATTCACGTATCACTTGATACGGACGACTTCTGTTTTTCCGCCGGACCACAGTCTTGACCTCCGATCGAGCTACGAGCACGAGTAGGTAGGCGGCGTCAGGGGGAGGGGCGGCTGGGCTGCCTTTTCAATCAATCTCCGGCCGCTCAGTGCCGCTATTGGTGCGAGTTGTAAGGAGTCTTGGTCTCGAGTCGAGCTGGGGCGTCATTTCATTCTCGTAACGGGAATGAGTGCACCGCAAGACCAGACAAGTTGCTCCCCCCTCGCAGCGGCGGCATCTGTCTTTTAAGTGTTGTCATTTCCTAAGACGGCTCCTCTTATTCTACGATAATCCAAGCTGCAGCTCCACGAGTCTGCTCGGAACCGGTCGATTCCTGTGCCATTCGTTCTCCCCTCTCGGTTGGCGTTTGCTAGCCACTAGAGCAAGTAAGAGAACCTACAGTGAATGAATTTAAAGAACCACAGATTTTGACCGGATTGTACACTTTTGTGTCTGGCTATGTATATGGATGTGCATAAAGAAGGGACGGAACATCTCTCTCCTTTGGGGGGAAGAGAGAGGGAAGAAGCTGCAGCGGCACCTCACGAACTTCTTACTGGGGCAGTACTATAGGAATTTTCGAGTGTTTGGATGCACGTGTTTTGTTCATATTCCTGCGCAGTTAAGAGAAAAATTGTCCCCAAGGCAACCACTTCGGTCTTTCTTGGATATGCTCAGTCCGGGTATAGATGCTATGACGTGAAATCCAAGAGACTCGATGTATCCTTGAATCTTTTCTTTCATGGGGTCGCTTCATTTTTTCCTTAACCTAATTAATAAGCCCCGGGGG